TGTAAATTTATTAGGTCTCTTAGGAGGTATCCCTTTAATCAGATTATCGTATACGAGGTATCCCTTTAATTAGATTATCGTATACGAGGAAAGCAAGCTCTTGTTCAGATAAAAACAAAAACCAGAAAACTAGTTTTTAGTCCTAAACTTATACCGTTTAATATAACTATAATTATAGGGTAAGCTATAATTACATTTAAAGTAAATAAAATACAAACATAGAGATATAAATCAATATATTGTATTAAATCAATTAATACAATTAGATCAAATAAGTAACCACCTAGAAACAATATACTTATTAATATACATATAAGAACAATGCTTGCATACTCACCCAAGAAGAAGAATACAAATATTACTGCTGCATGTTCTGTCATATAACCACTAACAAGTTCTGACTCAGCCTCGGCCAAATCAAAAGGTGCTCTATTTGTTTCTGCTATTGATGCTATTAAAAATATAATAAACACGGGCAATAATGGTATTATAAACCATATTGCTCTTTGAGATTCTATATTTACAGTTAAATTAAGACTACCTGTTAATAATATAACTAGTAAAATCTCCGCACTTAAAATTAGCTCATAACTAATTAATTGAGCTGTACTTCGAAGTGACCCTAAAAAAGCATATTTGGAATTTGCGCTTCATCCTGCTAATAATATTCCATATGTAGATAGTGAAGAAACAGCTAACATAAAAAGTATACCCAGGTTAAAGTCTCATAGAGTCATACCTGGACCGAAAGGTATAACGGCAAATCCCATAAGTGCAAAATTTAAATTTATAATTGGGCCGATAAAAAAAAGATAGCCATTTGCTTGTGTGGGTGATATATATTCTTTTAAAAGAAGTTTTAAGGCATCAGCAAATGCTTGAAATAAACCGTAGGCTCCTATAATATTAGGCCCTAATCTTCTTTGAAGACTAGACAATATTTTTCTTTCTCCGACGGTTACAACAGCCACAAGGATTAAAAGTGAGACAATAACAAAGAAGACTTCTATAATATATGTTAATAAAGGTGAATATAATACACTCCTTTTTTTTCATTTTTTTTATATTTTTTATACTATAAATAACAGCAAAAAAGCCAACATAAGAGCAAACAGCAAAAAAGCCAACATAAGAGCAAACAGCAAAAAAGCCAACATAAGAGCAAACAGACCTGTTGCCTCGGAAAAAGCAAAACCCAAAATAGCATATGAAAATAACTGACCCTTTGTGGGTCAGTAATTCAGTAATTCAGTAATTCAGTAATTCAGTAGGGGTTTCTTTAAATCTCTAAAATTAAAAAGAGAAAGCAAATCCTAAAATATCATCTTAAAAAACTGACCTCCAAAAGAGGAAGATTGAGCTTGAGAAGAAGATTGAGCTTGAGAACCTATAGGGTTCACACCTGCCCCATTCTTGTAGTTAACCAGAGGAAGACCTCCTGCAGTATGGTAACCATCCCTCGCTCCAGGTGTTGCATTATTCATAGGCAATACGTGAGGACGATATAAAGACTCTATAACTTAAATCGCTAATTTAAATCCCTAAATGCTCTAATTAATTCAGGAGTAATAATTTTTTGTTTAGGGTTTCCATTATTTAGATTTGCTTGTTGAGTTTTAAGTGCAGCATTATCATTAATAACACTATCTAAAAATCTGTTCTGATTCTGAGTAAGAATAGGGTTTTCCACTCCGCTATACAGAGGACCAATACTTGTAATATTATATTTTAGAAATCATCCCAACGCACCTGAGAATTTACTTGCTACTGGTTGATTTGTACCAGTACCTGTTGGTTTATAACCATCGACAAGTTGAGTACTATGATCTGTAATACTAAAGCTTGTAACTTTCAACACATCTGCATCTCAATGCGCAAATACTAGACCATAACCAAAATATGACAATGTTTGATTTTGCCCCTGCTGAGCTTGACCCTGCTGTGGTTGTTGTACCTGCTGAGCTTGACCCTGCTGTGGTTGTTGTACCTGCTGAGCTTGACCCTGCTGTGGTTGTTGTACCTGCTGAGCTTGACCCTGCTGTGGTTGTTGTACCTGCTGAGCTTGACCATGTTGTGGTTGTTGTTCTGGATTTAATATAAATGGTATTGACATTATACGTTGTCCATTTCCTCCTCCCTGACCTTGAGCTTGAGAAGAAGATTGACCACCAGAAGAAGATTGACCTCCCTGAACTTGAGCTTGAGAAGAAGATTGACCACCAGGCCGATTCATGTTGCTACGCAGAGGAAGACCTTCTGCAGTAGGTTTCACCAGACTTCCAGAAGATGTAGGGTTATTCCCCTGCATCATAAAATAAGGATTATCCTCAAATAGTAGAGTAATAAATATTTTTACAGCTGGTATGAATATAGCCATTATAAGATAATATAAAATAGATCATATATTTAAGTAGTCTATAAATACATTTACATCTGAAAAATGTTGAATAGAAAATCTACCTAGTCATCCAGTAAAGAAAATAATAATTACACTACATCAAAATTCTCTTGAAAAAATTTTATTTCTAAGTTTATTAATATATAGTCTAAATTTATTAGGTCTCTTAGGTGGTAATCCATTACTAGTCTTCTGCTGATCTGTACTATATTTACTCTGCTTGATCTGATAAGGCGATGTTACATTAATATTACGTGTCGTCTCTGGCTGCTTGATCGGATAAAGCGATGTTATGTTAATATTATGGACAAGTATTAAAAATACAAATAACAGCAAAAATGCCATTATAAGAGCAAACAGACCTGTTGCCTCGGAAAAAGCAAAACCCAAAATAGCATATGAAAATAACTGACCTCTTAAGGATGGGTTTCTAGAAACACCTAATATTAAAGATCCGAATACGACACCAATACCTATTCCAGCCCCTATTAGTCCTGTAGTTGCTAATCCTGTACCGATAATCTTTGCTGCTAGTATCATTTAATTCTTATTTTTTTTTATTTTATTTTTTGGGTTTTGCTTTTAGACTTATTTTTATAATAAATTTTTATTATTTTAACCCGATATGATTTCATATTATCTTTGTTTTTTTAAACTTTGGCTTTAAGTGACTTAACACGCTTCTCCAGTTTTTTCTTGTTTTAACAAGGATCACAACCTGTTTACCAGATTGTGGTTGAGGGTGTCGTTGCCCCCTCCCCCCTGATCAAGATGACGCAATGATGGTTGCTCCACCCCATCAAGAGTACGCAATGGAGGATTAAAATAAACATTGTTAAGGATCAAGATAAGGTTATTTACGTTTTTTACCTCGCACATATGTAGATGTGCGAGTTTTTAATAAAATCCAAAGCCAACATAAGAGCAAACAGCAAAAAAGCCAACATAAGAGCAAACAGCAAAAAAGCCAACATAAGAGCAAACAGACCTGTTGCCTCGGAAAAAGCAAAACCCAAAATAGCATATTAAAATAACTGACCTCTTAAGGATGGGTTTCTAGAAACACCTAATATTAAATACCTGTTTATAAAGTATTTAATTGTTATTTTTTAAAAAAATAACACCTAATATTAAATTAACAAGCTGTTGAGCATCTAGGACAGTGTTTTCCTGGTAATACTCACTGTTCTAAACCTCTTGCAGCACACGTAGGACATTTAACACCTGGCATTGGCATTTCAAAATGATCAATGAACATTACATTACCTCCACATTCAAGATTATAAGCTTCCATTAAATTATTTAAATCTAAAATATCAAACGATAATGGAACTCCTGATATTAATGAGGCTAGTAAGATACCTGCCTCTACTCCTAAAAGTATTAAATATGCAATACTTAAATATCTCGAAAATTTTGGATTTATACCTATGCCTGTTACTAAACTTATAACGAGAATTTTTGCTGCTTGTATCATTTGTTATTTTTTTTATTTTTTTGTTTTTTTTTTAGACTTATTTTTATAATAAATTTTTATTATTTTAACCGCTTGTTTTTTATTTTTTTTTTTTTTTTAATTCTTTTTTATTTTACAAAGTTATCTAATTATTTATCTATTTATGTTTTATATTATCAAGGTCAATTAGAAGGAGGATCAGTAGGAGGCATAATATATAGAAGACCTCATACTTTTTTTAATATTTCCTTTATTTCTTCTATTTGATCAATTACATTCCTCATAGGTCTAAACACATAAACCCTTCCCCTATCTCAGTTTAAATCCTGTACGTACCAAGCATGCTGAGGATAGAGATCTTCGAAACGATCCATAGTATCATTTACATTTTGACCCGCTGTAATATAATCATTAACTAAATTATCCAAATATGCAATGTATTGTTCCCTAGTTGTAATATTTTCTCTTCAATGTAGTACATCATCTCAAAAAGCTTCCACCTGATCGAGATTTGGATTTGTACTTCTATTAGTCATTCTCTCACCTTGTGTTCTAAGCAAATGTGTTAAAGTTTCATGATGAGTGTAATATTCATTAAGATTTGATTGTAATTGATCATATATTGTTCTTACACCATGGTCAAATGTTCTTGCAGCTTGAAGAATCTCCCGTCTAGAATCATCATACACAGGCTCAGGTATGTCTATTCTAAAAAGATGATTAATCATAACAGTGAGATTGTTATCTTCTGGCCGTAACGCATTTAAATCTTGCATAGCATAAACAGAGTTAGGAAACATCTCCCCAAAGTCTTGCTTTAAAAATGAAAATTTGTTATCCAATCAACCAAATAGACTATTTATATAATAAGTTTTATCAATGTCAGTGTGCTGCATATTTACATCTGATAGTTCTTTTACAGATGAATAATCTAAATCACTAAAAGTTGAAGATTTTAGATCCTCCTCATCACAAACTGATAATCAGTCTTTATTGATCATTTGTTCTGATCAGGATAGATAATCTGTTGTATTTATAGTATTGGCTCAACTCTCTAACTGATTTAATAAATCAAATATAAGGTCCAAGTCCACTATATTAGATTGTACAGGTAAAGTAACAAAAGCGTGAGGTTTAGGCGGACTATTTAAACATCATTCAATAGAGATAAACGCTCTTATTAAATGACTTTGTAATAAATCCGCATGAAACTCAGGTGATAATCAAGGACATCTTGATGCAAATTTACCTTCAACTAATTGCGCATACAAGATATATAAAAATAATCAAGTTGCTATCACGCTTATAATGGATCCAAGACTACTTATAAAATTTCAACCCGCAAAAGCGTCAGGGTAGTCACTTATACGACGCGGCATTCCTTGTAAACCCAGAAAATGTTGAGGAAAAAATGTAACATTCACCCCAATAAAAAGGATTCAGAAATGTATTTTACCTCCTGATTTATTATAATCTACCCCTAATATCTTTGGTATCCAAAAATACCACGCACTGTATAGTGCAAATACTGCACCCATACTAAGAACATAGTGGAAATGCTTATTTAAAATTAATTTAAGTTGTGTACTATATCATGCACTGAATAGTGCAAATACTGCACCCATAATTATAACATAGTGAAAATGCTTATTTAAAATTAATTTAAATTGTGGACTATATCTTTATCTAATTTTATTTACGAATGGTACTTTGTATCATAAAGGATTTCTATACTGTATTCAATCTAGTATGAAATTAGAATATATTTCAAACTCTACACTATGTTTAGGATCGTTTTTATAATTTCTTACAATTATAAATGGTTTAATCTTAGAAACTCTATAAAATTTAAAATCGGAATACAATCTGTTTTTCATAAAGTAATCATATAAAAACACCATACCTTTAACAGTTTGAAATTTAAATGCTATAGAATTATGTTGCATAGAGTATGTAGACAATTTGTGTTTTCTTAATAATCTAGATGGTTTATAATTAGGAATCACATTATCTAAATTAAGTTTTAGACTATAATTGTTTAATTTAAATTCCAAATTACATTCAATCCTGTTACCATTATAATTATAAACAATAGTACCATCGGTATCTACTAATCCAGCAAAATAAGGATCAAAAGGTTCAATGTTATAATTAGCTTCTACATATTTTATTCCCAATAAATCACATGCTTTTTGAAAGCCATCTACTTTAATTCTTATTAAACCATTTAGTTTATTAATTAAAAAATGCATGTGTTCTTTTTTAGATATAATTCACAGAGAATGCGGTTTATTTTTATCTGCTCTAATTCTACCCATGTGTAAACCATCTTGAATTCTAGTTAATATCCTTACATCTCTATTGTGTAATTTAATTCTAATAGCTTTCAATACTAGTTTAGAATTTAATTTTCGTATATCAAAGTTACCACCACCATCTATCACCCCTCCCAATCAATTTATAAAAGAATTGCCTGATTTACTACTTAAGGAGTAAAAGCAAGTGTAACGATTTAATTTAGATATTTGACGTATAGTCTCTGAAAATCCTTTACAGTTTTCTGCTGATTGTATGTTTGTATATTTAAGGCTGTTAAATATAACAGGTTTATTATTATTATCACTATAAATATTAAAAAGGTTATAATTTCAATTTGCATCTATTTTTAAAAGATAATATATAAATATAAATAGTAAATAAGAACCTAAAAACATAGTTTCCAGCATATAGTCAAATGCATAATAATTTAAATTATTAAGGCCCCTTAATATTCCCCCTTGAGCTACTACGTAATAAGTATCGTGGAATGCTATATCAAGTGAGGCGTTAGCTAAAACAACACCACTAAGTCCTCCAACAGTAAACATAAATACAAACCCCAATGCAAATAGCATAGTTGGTGTTAATTGAAGAGATCCTCCGTAACAGGTAGCTAACCAGCTAAATATTTTAATACCAGTAGGTACTGCAATAATTAATGTAGCGGCTGTAAAGTAGGCACGTGTATCAACGTCTAAACCTACTGAATACATGTGATGACTCCATACTACAAAACCTAAAACCCCAATAGACATCATAGCATATACCATCCCTAAATAGCCAAACACAATCTTATTAGAGCTTGCTGATATTGTAGTACTAATTACACCAAAACCTGGAACAATAAGTATGTAGACCTCGGGATGACCAAAAAACCAAAAAAGATGTTGATATAAAAGAGGGTCACCACCACCTGCTATTTCAAAGAATGATGTGTTAAAGTTTCGGTCTGTTAAAATCATAGTTATACCTCCTGCTAGAACAGGTAAGGATAATAACAGCAATGCTGCTGTTATAACAACAGCTCATCCAAATAAAGCTAGTTTATGCAATCTTATACCCAAACTTCTCATATTTAATATTGTAATAATGAAGTTGATAGCTCCTAATAAACTACTTATACCCGCTAGATGTAAAGCAAAAATAGCTAAATCCACACTAGGTCCACTATGACTTTGTATTCCTGATAAAGGAGGGTAACAAATATGTTGGTAACCTCATTTTAGCTACATTAACTACAAACTATATACTTATGTAAAAATATAAGAGATAACTATAGGTAATATAAATTAAAACTATCATTACACTCAATAAATTTCTTTATTGTTCGGACTATACCTTTATCTTAATAGTTTGTTTGGTTTTTTTCTTTTTTTGTTAAAAATTAACTAAAGTTATTTTATTTCTAAAAGATTTTTTCTAAGCTTTCTAACAAGGTCTCTTATGTTTTTTAAACTATCATAATCCCCTTTGTTATTAATATAAGATCTAGCTCATATTCTATACTCTAAGGATTTCACTCCCTTCATTGTGTCTTTGAAATAAGCTATTATATTTTCTATTGCCCTAGAATTAGTAGTATCAAAAATATAATGATTATATATTTCTTTAAATCTAACTGAGTTGGAGATATTAAGTATTAAACCCATGGCTTCTAGTACTATTTTATCTAGTTTTTGAGTTAAACCAAAGCCATGCACAATTCTACTTGATTGCTTGCTAGTTAAATAAAAACTACCTTCCGCTTCAACAAACCCTACCAATCAAGCCTTACTCATTATACTGTGAAGTGAATCATCGTTTTTTAGTGGTAAGCTGACGGTATTTCAAATAGGAGATATGTAACCCAGGGGTACCCTTGAGTCCTTTAGACTAAAAAGTTTATCACTTTTTTGGTCTGTGGTCAAGTTAGTATCTTTTATAACATAAAAAGCTTTTTTAAATCTTAAGTAATAAAAATGTTTCGTAGTTAAAAGTGAATATTTATCAAATAGAGGTAATATGACTTGTTCTATAGTTTTTCTATCCCTTATGAAAAACTGTCCTTTTGTTCCATCTTTTGTGACAGAAAGAGAACCCACACCTAACTCTTTTTTAATGTAATACAAGACTCGTAAATTATACCTGGATTGAGTTAATTTAAAAGCCAGTCCTCATTTACCAGCTTGGTGTGTTATAGAAAAATTACCGTCTCCATCAGTAAAACCGACCAATCATTGTTTAAATCAAACTTTATTAAGATGCTCTTCGTTTAGTCTCTGATGAGTAGAAAATAAACATTTATTTTTTACTCAGGCGTATTGTCTCAATATTATACACATTTTTACATATGTATTGGTTAGTTTTAAGTAAACTAGAGCCAAACATGAGTAGTATATATTATGTATTTTATATCCAAGCATCTTAGATATAAAAACTATAAGATGTTCACGCATCGAGAAGAGTTTACTTTGTTTTATGTCACCACAAAACAACTCCCTTTTCCTGCTTTTGAGAGTTCAACCTGTACCAGCTCCATTTTCTATACCACTGGCAAATAAAAATAATCCCAAACTAGGAATTAATAATAAGTAACTTATATTATTAAGTCTAGGAAATGCCATATCTGGACCTCCGACTAATAATGGTAATAAAAAATTACCAAACCCACCAATCATTGCTGGCATTACCATAAAAAAAATCATGACTATGGCATGTGCAGTTATTATGCTATTATATAACTGATTATCTGAAATAAATTGTACACCAGGTCCTGATAGCTCTAATCTTATTAAAACAGAAAAGGCTGTTCCAACTAAACCAGATAATAATGAAAATATTAAATATAATGTCCCTATATCTTTTGCATTTGAAGATCAAAATCACCTCTCTATTCAAAGAGATATAGACTTTAAACTTTGAACAAACAGATTAGGTTTTATCATCTGCCTGTAGTGCCTCCCCAGCTCAACAGGCTCAGGCTCACCCAGCTCCTGCTGATTTGAAACTGGGGAGTTTTTTTTGTAATTAAATAAAAAAGGAAATACATAATATTGTTGTTGTATTCAAGAAATGAATTTTTCTACAGACACTGATTCTATCACTATGGGCATAGAGCTATGCAAAATACCACATATTTCTGAACATTGACCATAAAAAGTTCCTTTTCTATTAATATAAACGGATGCTTGATTCAATCTACCTGGATAAGCGTCACATTTAATACCTAGAGCAGGGCAAGCAAAAGAATGTATAACATCTGCACCAGTCACAACAAATCTGACGTGAGTTAATTCCGGAATAATAACTCTATTGTCCACTTCTAACATTCTAAGCGCACCTTCTTGTAAATCGGATTCTGGTATTAGATATGAATCAAATTCAATGAATTCTTCATCACTATTTAGAAAATCAGGATATTGGTAACTTCAGTATCATTGATGACCTTCTGCTAATACAGCCATAGCTGGATCACTAACTTCATCCATTAAATATAGCAATTTGAAAGATGGAAAAGCTATAAGTATTAAAATTATCGCAGGTGTAATAGTTCATATTAGTTCAACTGATGTTCCGTGACTTACATCTTTATTTGCTATGGGTGAAGTTTTGTCATTAAACCTTAGAATAATAGTTATTAATAGTCAGCCTACACCATATAGTATTATTGAAAGATAAAATAGGATATTGTCATGTAGTTCCACTAAACCTTCCATTTGAGGTGTAGCACTATCTTGAAAATATATACCTCAAGGTCTTGGAGCATCACATGATAATGTATTTCAATAATTTAAACAGAAGTCTCTAAAATCTATGTTGCATAGGAATCATAATGCTATGACACTCCAAAGATTACTTTGTTTAGGACCAAATTGTTCCTCCTCTTCATCTGAATTTATTTTTCTTTTTTTATTTTCAGGACCCTGTTCTTCCTGTTCTTGCTCTCAAGTTTCAGGACCAGATTGTTCCTCCTCTTCATCTGAATTTATTTTTCTTTTTTTATTTTCAGGACCCTGTTCTTCCTGTTCTTGCTCTCAAGTTTCAGGACCAGATTGTTCCTCCTCTTCATCTGAATTTATTTTTCTTTTTTTATTTTCAGGACCCTGTTCTTCCTGTTCTTGCTCTCAAGTTTCAGAACCAGATTCTTCCTGTTCTTGCTCTGAAGTTTCAGAACCAGATTCTTCCTGTTCTTTAGATGCTTCCTGTTCTTTAGATGCATCCTCTAACCACGAGAATACATTACTAGTATTTTTTGGAAAATTCTTTTCCAAATAAGTTTGTTCTTTTTTTAATTCATCTAACTTCTTAGCTCTAAAATCCTCTACCATATTATCTTCTAATTTAGGTAAAATTTTTTCATGTCAATCTTCTTGACGAGATAGCATTCTTCTTTTAGTTTCATTAATCCCAGATTTTCCATCTTTTTCATCTTCGGGTCGAAATTCAGGAACAGGAACAGGGACTTTTGATAACTTATGATCCTCTCGTAAATCCCCATTTTCCTTTTCAGATATTATATCACTAAGTATTTCATGTTTAGCATTAATTTCTAATTTATCAATCATTCTTGTTGCATCATCATCATCCATCTCTTCAAATATAGAACTTCCACGTTCAACATATGCATCAAGTTCTGTTCGTTGATATGAAGGGGGCACTCGTGATCCAGAAGAAGAAGAATCATCATCCATCTCTTCCATTACAGAACCTCCACGTCAATCATTTTCATCAAATTCTTGTTGTTGATTTGAAGGGGGCACTTCAGAAGAAGATTGACCTCCTTGACCTTGACCTGCTGCAGTAGGGTTAGCTACAGAAGATTGATCTCCAGAAGCAGATTGAGCTTGAGAAGAAGATTGACCTCCCTGACCTTGAGCTTGAGAAGAAGATTGACCTCCAGAAGATGTAGGGTTATCCCCCTGCATCATCATAAAATAAGGATTATCCTCAAATAGCAGAGAAATAGATATTTTTACAGCTGGTATGAATATAGCCATTATAAGATAATATAAAATAGATCATATATTTAAGTAGTCTGTAAATACATTTACATCTGAAAAATGTTGAATAGAAAATCTACCTAGTCATCCAGTAAAGAAAATAATAAATCAACTATATCAAAATTCTTTTGAAAAAATTTTATTTCTAAGTTTATTAATATATAGTCTAAATTTATTAGGTCTCTTAGGTGGTAATCCGTTAGGTGAAGTTTTGTCATTAAACCTTAGAATAATAGTTATTAATAGTCAGCCTACACCATATAGTATTATTGAAAGATAAAATAGGATATTGTCATGTAGTTCCACTAAACCTTCCATTGGAGGTGTAGCACTATCTTGAAAATATATACCTCAAGGTCTTGGAGCATCACATGATAATGTATTTCAATAATTTAAACAGAAGTCTCTAAAATCTATGTTGCATAGGAATCATAATGCTATGACACTAAAAAAATTGTTTTCAAGATTTCTCCTATTATTATCATAGCTCCCATTATTATCATCGATCTCCATATCATCATCACTCCCATTCTCATCATCACTCTCATTATCATCATCACTCTCATCGATCTCCATATTATCATCGTTATCTTGATCATCATCGCTATCATCGCTATCATAATGATCTCTTTGTGTTTTCTCATCTTCTTCTTTTCGTACCTGTTCTAACTCAGTATATAATTCTTCTTTAGACATATCTCTCAATGTCTGTATAAATGGTTCTAGTCTATCTTTCATTGATTCAGTGATATGCGGTTTAGATAGCTCTTTTTCAGCTATAGGTTCTTGATTACTTGACTCTTTTTCTTCTATTACATCTAGAATTATAGGAACACGTAGATCTCATAGATATTGTTTATCTGAATCATATTCACTCACTGGTTCACTATATTCTGTAAGGGGCACACTACTATGAGATTGAACTCCAGTAAAACTTGTATCTTCATCAGCATATTGTCCGTTTGCCCCTCCCTGACCTTGACCTGCTGCAGTAGGGTTAGCTACAGAAGATTGATTTCCAGAAGAAGATTGAGCTTGAGAAGAAGATTGACCTCCCTGACCTTGAGCTTGAGAAGAAGATTGACCTCCAGAAGATGTAGGGTTATCCCCCTGCATCATCATAAAATAAGGATTATCCTCAAATAGCAGAGTAATAAATATTTTTACAGCTGGTATGAATATAGCCATTATAAGATAATATAAAATAGATCATATATTTAAGTAGTCTATAAATACATTTACATCTGAAAAATGTTGAATAGAAAATCTACCTAGTCATCCAGTTAAGAAAATAATAAATCAACTACATCAAAATTCTTTTGAAAAAATTTTATTTCTAAGTTTATTAATATATAGTCTAAATTTATTAGGTCTCTTAGGTGGTAATCCATTACTAGTCTTCTGCTGATCTGTACTATATTTACTCTGCTTGATCTGATAAGGCGATGTTACATTAATATTACGTGTCGTCTCAGGCTGCTTGATCAGATAAGGCGATGCTATGTTAATATTATGTGTCTGCTGCTTATCTGAACTATTTTTGCTTTTTAATTCAATAAAGCTATTTTCTAGTAAACTAGTTAAAGGTACTATTATTAAATAATGTGTAAAGTATAAAACAGTAGATATTTGTCCAAATTCTATAAATGGAGATTCTACGTGTTTAGCACCTAATAGCATTAATATAAAAAAGTTACCCACAAAAATTAATAAAAATGCTTTACTTAAAGGTCTAAATTGCATACCTCTCGATCTAGATAAATCAGTATATGGCATTGCTAATAATATTAAAATTGCAGAAAACATAGCAATAACACCTAGTAATTTGTTAGGTATAGATCTCAATATCGCATAGAATGGTAAAAGATATCACTCCGGAACTATAGCAGGAGGAGTTTGCATTGGATTAGCCATCACAAAATTTTCGCTATCACCTAAAATATTAGGGATAAAAAATAAAAATACAGATAACACTAAGATAAATATAAAAATTGTAATTAAATCTTTAAATATGAAATAAGGTGCGAATGGCAATCTATCGTGGTTGCCCGTAATTCCAAGAGGGTTACCTGAGCCTGCGCTATCATGTAGTGCAACTAAATGCATTAATGCTAAAGCAGCTAGTACAAATGGTAAAATAAAATGTAATGAATAAAATCTGTTTAATGTTGCGTTATTTACTGAGAAACCACCTCAAATAAACTCAACTATATTTTGTCCTACTCAAGGTATAGCACTCATAAGGTTAGTAATAACTGTTGCACCCCATAATGACATTTGACCATATGGTAAAACATAACCCAAGAAAGCTGTGGCCATCATTAAAATAAATATGACTGTACCTATAGTCCATACTAATGTTCTAGGCGCCTTGTATGATCCATAGTATAGTCCTCTACCTATATGTAAATATACAATAAAAAAGAAAGCAGAAGCGGTATTTGAGTGTAAATAACGTATTAACCAGCCATTGTTTACATCACGCATAATATGCTCTAGTGAGTTAAAGGCTTCTAAAACACTGTCATTATAATGCATAGCTAAAGTAACTCCTGTTAATATTTGTATAATTAAACAGAAGGCTAACAAAGATCCGAAGTTTCACATATAACTTATGTTAGAGGGCTGTGACGAATCTACCAAATAGGAATTTATTATTTTAAACACGGAGTGCGTTTTTAACGATCTAATGTTAATTAGTAATTATATGATTGTTTAAGTGTTATTTATTCATTAGTTTGTTTGTTTAATTTAAGTTAGATCCCTTATATTTAGGGGGGATATAGTGAGGTGTTACAATAACTGACCTCTTACAGACTAGGTTTCAAAGGATCGGCATATGCTTGCAATAATCCGTATAATCATATAATATTAAGCCCGCAATTCAATTTATTTTTTTTTGCATACTAGACATTGTTCAGGATTAAAATGAGGTTGTAGCAGTTCCAGTTCCAGTTCCAGTTCCAGTTCCAGTTCCAGTTCCAGTTCCAGTTCCAGTTCCAGTTCCAGTTCCAGTTCCAGTTCCAGTTCCAGTTCCAAACCATATTTAGATTTTTCCTGTTCACAACCAGATTGTTCCTGTTTTTCCTAATTATCATAACTCCCATTATTATCATCGCTCCCATTATTCTCATCACTCCTATTATTATCATTACTCTCAGAACAAGAGCAAGAGGGGAATTTTAATTAATATTTGGCTTTATGTGAGTTAATATCACGCTTCTATTAATCCAATTTCATATTGTTTAAAAAAAAAAAACAACAAGGATTACAATTAGACCAGAATGTAGTTTTTATTTTTTTTTTATTTTATTTTTTTTGGTTTTGTTTTTACACTTATTTTTATAATAAATTTTTATTATTTTAACCTGATCTGATTTCATATTCTCTTTCAGAATATCAAACATATTATCTTTGTTTTTTTAAACTTCGGCTTTAAGTGAATTAATATCACGCTTCTATTGATCGCGTTTATTCTTGTAAAAAAAAAAAACAGCCACAATCACAATTTTACCAGATTGTGGTTGAGGGTGTCGTTGCCTTCTCCCCCCTGATCAAGATGACGCAATGATGGTTGCTCCACCCCATCAAGAGTACGCAATGGTGGTTCAAAATATCTATCAGATTGTGGTTAGATAACTATTTTTTAATTTTTTTTTATCTTTGTTTTTTTAAACTTTGGCTTTAAGTGACTTAACACGCTTCTCCAGTTTTTTCTTGTTTTAACAAGGATCACAACCTGTTTACCAGATTGTGGTTGAGGGTGTCGTTGCCCCCTCCCCCCTGATCAAGATGACGCAATGATGGTTGCTCCACCCCATCAAGAGTACGCAATGGAGGTTGAAAATAAACATTGTTAAGGATCAAGATAAGGTTAATAAAATCCAAAGCCAACATAAGAGCAAACAGCAAAAAAGCCAACATAAGAGCAAACAGCAAAAAAGCCAACATAAGAGCAAACAGCAAAAAAGCCAACATAAGAGCAAACAGACCTGTTGCCTCGGAAAAAGCAAAACAAAAAAAAGCATATGAAAATAACTGACCTCTTAAGGATGGGTTTCTAGAAACACCTAATATTAAATTAACAAGCTGTTGAGCATCTAGGACAGTGTTTTCCTGGTAATACTCACTGTTCTAAACCTCTTGCAGCACATGTAGGACATTTAACACCTGGCATTGGCATTTCAAAATGATCAATGAACATTACATTACCTCCACATTCAAGATTATAAGCTTCCATTAAATTATTTAAATCTAAAATATCAAACGATAATGGAACTCCTGATATTAATGAGGCTAGTAATATACCTGCCTCTACTCCTAAAAGTATTAAATATGCAATACTTAAATATCTCGAAAATTTTGGACTTATACCAATACCTATTCCAGCCCCTATTAGTCCTGTAGTTGCTAATCCTGTACCGATAATTTTTGCTCATTGTTTCATTTAATTCTTATTTTTTTTATTTTATTTTTTGGGTTTTGCTTTTAGACTTATTTTTATAATAAATTTTTATTATTTTAATCCAATATGATTTCATATTATCTTTGTTTTTTTAAACTTTGGCTTTAAGTGAATTAATATCACGCTTCTATTGATCCAGTTTTTTCTTGTTTTAAACGGTACGTGATAGTCTCCCGTCATACCGCTTTCCAGCTTCAATTCAGAAGTGTCCATTGATTGTGGTTGAGGGTGTCGTTGCCCCCTCCCCCTCCCCCCTGATCAAGATGACGCAATGATGGTTGCTCCACCTGATCGAGGTTTGGATTTGTACTTCTAATAGTCATTGTCTCACCTTGTGTTCTAAGCAAATGTGTTTCATTGTCTCACCTTGTGTTCTAAGCAAATGTGTTTCATTGTCTCACCTTGTGTTATAAGCAAATGTGTTAAAGTTTCATGATGAGTGTAATATTCATTAATATTTGATTGTAATAGCTGATACATTGCACTTAAACTAGGGTTAAATTATTTAAATCTAAAATATCAAACGATAATGGAACTCCTAATATTAATGACACTAACAAGATACCCGGCAATCAGTACCACACTTAGACTTGTTAAATTTGCTATAACTAAACCACTTGATACAATTTAACCTTTTGTTAAGAAAGTTAGAAAATTCATTTATAATTTATTAATAAAATATCTACTATTAAATAAACGAACCACAATAGGTAAAATATATTTTGAAAACAAATAAACCATAAATAGAACTGGGATAAAAGAAAAATTTTCTTGATCTGTATAATAAAAGGGTACTAATTGTGGCATGTTTTTTTAATGTACTTTTTTAACTTGATGCTAAATTTCAACACCAAAATCTAATAAAAGATCTAAATTTTAAATATCTCACCCTAAAGAATTACCATCCATTTTTTTTAATTAGACACCTAATGTTGTCTAATTAAAAATGTAGAAAACAATAGAAAAGGTAAAAATATTTATCAGTAAAAATATAAAAGATGAAAAATCGATGGAGTTAAAGCTACTAACAACATTAAATTTGTTAACCTATTAATTCCATATTCAATTAATTCAGGTGGATATCTTAGTTCTATAACTCCAATATCAACTAATGTTGTCATTGCATCATGAAGATCTGCATCCTCAAGACCTGTATCAGGATTAACATAACCAAGAATTTCAAGATAAAATGCAAGATTCATTATAATAGGTCTAGGTTGCCTAGATATCTCCTCTATCATTTCTGCTTCTTCGGGGTATCTTTCTCATTCTTCTATAACAGCATTTAATACATTCGCTGACCTTTCATAACTTTCTATTAAATTATTCAATGTATTTACAAATTGTTCAATATTTAATCCAGGTGTTACTGTTATTTCTAAAAGTCCATTTAAAGATGTGTCATTGTTAGCCCACGTTGTAATAAGCAAGTTATGAATTGATAGAAATCTTTCGTGATGATGATGATAGAAAAGATTTGTAAAATAGCATAATCAATTAAAATTAGAATCAGTTGTTGGTGTCATGCTTACTTCTGCACTATTATTCATCATAACAGTGAGATTGTTATCTTCTGGCCGTAACGCATTTAAATCTTGCATAGCATAAACAGAGTTAGGAAACATCTCCCCAAAGTCTTGCTTTAAAAATGAAAATTTGTTATCCAATCAACCAAATAGACTATTTATATAATAAGTTTTATCAATGTCAGTGTGCTGCATATTTACATCTGATAGTTCTTTTACAGATGAATAATCTAAATCACTAAAAGTTGAAGATTTTAGATCCTCCTCATCACAAACTGATAATCAGTTTATATTGATCATTTGTTCTGATTGGGATAGATAATCTGTTGTATTTGTAGTATTGGCTCAACTCTCTAACTGATTTAATAAATCAAATATTAAGTCCAAGTCCACTATATTAGCTTGTACAGGTGATGTACAAAAGTTGTGAGGTTTCGGTGGAACATTATTAAAAAGAATATAAAATGTTTTAAATGAATTTATTACTTGTTTCATAGTTATATTTAATATAAGTTTAATTTATGTCACTAATCGATTACTTAATATAACAAATACCAAATTTATTTGTTAATCTTTATAATATGTACGATTATAATTATAGACTATATATATCAGCCTTTTAGATATACCTTTGTTGTTTCCTAACTCCTAACTTTTATGTTTTAACGAAAAAAAAAGTGTGATTACCATTTAACGTTTTGGTGAATCCTAAAAAAATGCGTGTAAGATTTGAACTTACAGTTGCTGTGTCCGAAGCACAGAGTTTAACCAGTTAAACTCTGTGCTTCGGAATAACGTGTGTAAGATTTGAACTTACAGTTGCTGTGTCCGTAGCACAGAGTTTTACCAGTTAAACTAACACGTTATTATATTGAATCGAACCTACCTCAAATTATTATAAATAGGGTTGTTATCTGGTAAAAAAAATCATATAGCTAATCATACTCATAGTATAATAGTACCATAAAGTGATTTATATTGTAATCAAATCTAAAAAAAAAAATAACTAGGAAAAGGAATCGAACCTTTGACAGACATAGCTATAGAGTTTACAGCTCAATTCGTCATACCAACAAACAGGACCTTCCTGACATGTTTAAAATAATTATGCGTACTTATCTTAGGACAGATATAATACTAAATTAAAACATCAGACCCTGATGAAACACCTAATATTAAGGCAGATCCAAAATTTAGACAACACCAATTCCTACACCTGCTCCTAAGATTAAAGATCCAAATAAACACCGATGCCTAGAATATTAGGACCTAATATTTTTTGCATACTGTACATTAAAAAAAAAATAGCCACAATGAACACAACGTATACTAGCCATAACTCATTCAACTATACCTCTATATGCGCAATCTGGAGGACAAAATTATAAAAAAGGGCTAATTCGTCGGATTATTAATACTAACAAGTTCTTCATGTGCACCTATAATTTAACAAAGCATTGTAATATCTCCGTACGCTACATTAAAAACATTAAATCATTTAGATCTCTATTTTCAAAGCTTAATGAAACACCTAATATTAAAAATGCTAATTCAACACCAATCCCTACATTTGCTTATATTAAGCCTGTTGTGGATTTAACTAAACCTTTTATTAATTTTTTTTTAGAAGACAAAAAAAGAATAAACGAGCAGGTGTCTCCACCGAACTTACAATAGGTGGAGACCAGGTAGCACAGAGCTTTACCAGTTTAGCCACACGCCTTTAAAGTGAATCGAACACTTATTAAAATATTAACAGTATTCCGCTCTACCATTGAGCTATAAAGGCTATAAAGAGGTTTATTTTGTAATACAATAAAAAAAAAAATAACTAGGAACAAATTCATCAACCTTAACATTATATCTTTCAATATAATAATCTTGTATCTGTTTTCTTTTTTTTCAATTTTTATCTTATCATGTTTTTTGTCTAAAGCATCCTGTAACTTTAACTTTAGAGCTTTAATTTTTATTTTTTAACGATCTTTATCATGTGATTGATAAACTTGTCTATCTTTAGTTTTTTGCTTTTGTTCATGCAATCTTTTTAATCTAGCTTTTTTTTTTTTAACTACTACACTGTTTATTTCTGTTTTTTATATTTAGTTTAAGATTACGGACAATGGATTCGAACCACTATTTGTGGGGCATGAGCCCACTATGTTACCGTTACATCAATCCGTATGTGGGTTATTAAAAAAAAAACTAAAACTACTACACTGTTTATTTCTGTTTTTTATATTTAGTTTAAGATTACGGACAGTGGATTCGAACCACTATTTGGGGGGCATGAGCCCACTATGTTACCGTTACATCAATCCGTATGTGGGTTATTAAAAAAAAACTAAAACTACCCCAAGAGGAATTCGAATCCTCGTTATAATGGTGAAAACATCATGTCCTAACCACTGGACCATTGGGGCTTTAGATGGTTTCCCCTGCTTGTAATAAACATTTTAATAAGAGCAAAAGGCCTGCTCCTCAGATTAAACCTGTAGTGAATTTAACTAAACCACTTCTCATAATTTTTTAATCTTGTATCATGGATCTAATTTGAGAACTTTTTAGAAGTGTAAACCTTCTGTTATATAAATTAAATCCTAAAATTTAATAGGGATAAGGGGGAATCGAACCCCTTTCATTTGATCTGCAATCAAAGCGTAAACCATTTACGACATATCCCATTATATTATCTAAAAAAAAAAAGTAAGGCATTTTTATTTTTACGGTTTATTTCTATATATAATATTGTATTTTACCTGATTGTGTCCATTTTACACATATATATGTATAAAATATATTTTATCTGGATATATATAAGCCAATTTCTGTAACTGTAGATAAAACTAAACAAAGGCTAGATATAGGCTTTATATTTCATTATTATACTATGTTATGAAAAATAAACTATTGTTTCCTTATATACATAATAACTAGTATAATATGTATTTTCTGTATAGAACCAAGGTTTTCACCTTTGTATATTTACAAATCATATTTAAATCTAAATATAACTTAAATATGCATATACCTAAAAAGCTTTGGACTTTCCTATGCTATAAACTTAAATATAGCATCATACAGTATATATCACACATTAATAATTTAACTACAAAAATATGTACAAACTGCAAAAATGAACCTTTATCTCAAGTATTTAAAAACGTGCTACCTAAACAACGCTAACTAAAGAACGCTACCATGTGAATTATTTCCAGCCCATCGTCCTAAATCATATTCGACATTTTATTTTTAATCACCTCATCACCGTAATATTAGGTAAATGATAGTGTTAGCTCTAAGTTAGTATACTTTATAAAAACGGTTTAAAAAGATTAACTTATAATATGACATTATTAAATTGTAAAAATTATACCTCTAGAGTTTATTTTGTAAATAATGATGCGCTTTACATTTTTTTTTTTTTTTTCCCCAAACAAAGAAAACTTTCATGATAGTTTAAAATCATGAGGAGTTTACTCTTCATAAGAGAAATTATGGAAATCACGTAAGTCGTCTCCCCATATTTTTGCTTGGCCCCCTATAGTCGCACATTGGCGCGACTACTAGATTTTCTTTAAAAAGAAAAAATAAGTAGTACGAGCACATGATAAATGTGCGACTATCGAGTAAATCCCGGGATAGTCATCCCGGGATAGAGTGACTAACAAGTTATTTGAAGCAATAACAAAGTAAGGAGTAGTATCAATCAATTTTGGTCACACCTATCTTAAGAAACTTGGGCCGATAGTAAGACTACGAATAACCTTACTCTGTTCCCCTTTTTTCTTTTTTTTTTTTTTAATCGCTTGTTTTTTTTTTTATTTAATAGTATACTTATTTGGGTGATCCTTATTTTTTTTCTCCTACTCCTACTTTTACTTCTACTTGAGAAATCCAATCACTAGAATGTTTTTTTTTAGAAAACTCTAATTTTATAATCTCTCTAAATTTTTTCTTTTTTCTTTTTTGTTTTTTCTTTTAGTTATAGATAAAGTATAAGCTAAAATTGGTGCATATAAACTTAAAAAGCCTCTTATTTAAAAATAAGAGATAAGAGATAAGAGGGCTGCTCAAGTGGATTTAAATTGGAATAAAACATAAAAAAATACCATAAGATATTTAGATCAAATCTGGATAGGTACAGCTATAAACAGGACTAGACCAGACAATATCCATATGCAATAAAAAAAGCCATCATAAGAGCAAACAAACCTGTAGCCTCATAAAAACAAAAAGAAAAATAAAAAGCAAATCCTAAAATAGCATAGAAAAAATAAGAATTATCAATCAGCATGCGAATAAAACTGCTCCATTATTTCTAATCTTTCCTTTGCATCATCTAGAGCCCTCTCTTTATCTTCTGAGTCTGCCCGTGCATTAACTGTATCGACATCATTTTTATATGATTGAATTAGATTATAGTAGTAATCACGTTTTGCAACATAATCTTCAACCTCATTATTATCTCAGTAAAGTATATTTATATCTCAACTCTTGATCAAGTTGATTAATATAAACATGAACAAAACCAAAAAGGGATAAACAAATAAATGAAAGATATATAACAATCACATTATAACTAAATGAAATAACCTGATTATTACCATATCATAAAGCACAAGCTAATAAAGTTAAAACACAAATATTTGTAGCTGGTAGCTGGTAGCTGGTAGCTGGTAGCTGGTAGCTGGTAGCTGGTAGCTGGTAGCTGGTAGCTGGTAGCTGGTAGCTGCGAAGAGTAAATAGACACGTTTAGAAAAAGAAAGAGCGTAACAAAACATATGACTACTTAATTTGTCAGCTGCAGATCTAATATATCGGATATTCCTACCTAAATCCGATATAAATTATATTAAAACAAGAGCAAGTAAAGTAAAATCCGATGGTACAAATCTAGAGCAAAATTTAAAACCATGCTTTATAAAACCTAAAATAGTGGTTAAACCAGATAAATGGCTATATTAGTTATAGATATATAAGTATAAGCTAAAATTGGTGCATCTAAACTTAAAAAGCCTCTTATTTAAAAATAAGAGATAAGAGGGCTGCTCAAGTGGATTTAAATTGGAATAAAACATAAAAAAGACCATAAGATATTTAGATCCAATCTGGATAGGTATAGCTATAAACACGACTAGACTACACCCCTCTAAATTATTTGTTTAGATAATAAAAGTCCAAAATTTCCCTTTAACCTAATTTATTTAATTTGGCATCAGCAGACTAAAATTATGCGATATAATAAAAAAGATTCCATTATAGTTTTATTTTATGAATTTGGAGGATTCTGATTTGATATAGAGTTAAATATTGGTAAATTTATTTTAGAATTTATTTTCTTTAGGTGTATTTTTAAGGATATATCTCTGCTGATATCTTTGTGATAGACATCTTTTTTAGTTGAATATTATCTAGTATTACCTAGATTACTGTGAATCTGATTATTAAAACTAAAATTTTTTCTATCTAACGGCTTTGCATTAGGGTGATTTTTTTTGTATTCCTGATATGCATGATAACAATAATGCCTGTAAAGACAATCTCTAAAATCTGTATCTATATTAATAAGAAAAGACTGACCTGAATTAATTTCACCTCTAAATTTTAGTGGACCCCTATTTAGATCTTTAAATTCTTCAGATTCATGTAATTTTTTTTTATGAATTTATCCTTATCTTTTGCAATAAAAAGACAAGTATTAACTATGTTGTTAAACTTAAATGGATTTCAATTATGATAATTAACAAGCTTATCATAACCAGGTGCACCACACAATATCATATATATAAAAGATAAATATTTTTTATTAACCGCTAAACTTAATATACAAGACATCTGATCATAATCAGATAAATACACAATATATTAACTATCTTATCTTTAACAAATCTAATAAAGTATATTCTTTAGATATGAATTCACATAAGTATCTTAAAATGTACCCAGAGTGAGAGTGCGTACTCTGTAAACTTAATATTAATCTATTTACATATGGATCAGGAGGTAATCTATATTCAGATTCTATATCATCATAGAATGAATCTTGTAGAACAGTTAAAAATTGTCCAGATTGTTTATAATTAAGTAACTTAGAGTTTTTAACTTTTATATAATGTAATAAAGGATGAAAAAATAATTTGTTATAACTAATACAACTATAAACCACATTTTTTTTTTCTCTTTCTCTTTCTCTTTCTCTTTCTCTTTCTCTTTCTCTTTCTCTTTCTCTTTCTCTTTCTCTTTCTCTTTCTCTTTCTCTTTCTCTTTCTCTTTCTCTTTCTCTTTCTCTTTCTCTTTCTCTTTCTCTTTCTCTTTCTCTTTCTCTTTCTCTTTCTCTTTCTCTTTCTCTTTCTCTTTCTCTTTCTCTTTCTCTTTCTCCATTTAAAACTCTAAAAACAATCAAATAAAACAAATCATCTTTTTGCGATCTATTAACATCTCACTTTTCAGAATATAAAGCTAATTGTAATTGTTCACTAATAAGATATGAATTATTATAAAAAACATCATTTTTGTATTTATTTTTAATCCTTTTTTTTTATTTTCTAAAACTTGATGCTATATTTCTGCACAAAAATCTAATTAAAGATAAAAATTTATAACATAAAGTTGATTAGATAGATATATATGCTATAGTAGTAGCTATGAATATAATCTAAGTTCTTTATGAATTAGGAGGACAACCCGCAAAACCTACACTAATACAATATAACTTATTTAGTGGGACTACCCGCAGTACCACCACTATTACCACTACGGGCTCTTCTAGCCATTTAATCAGCAGCCTTTCCAATCATATCTTCATCTGTATCAGAATCAGACTCCCAATTTGGATCTAAACTATGTATCATCTCATTTAATTGAGTAGATGTAACATCAAGAGGGGCAATAGTATCTTGAAAATATTGAGATTCTGTTTAAATAACACCAGTCTGGTTTGAGTTTGAAACAATTTCTAGTGTTTTTCTAACGAGATAAAGGTTATTTTCTAAATGAGGATTAGCTTGTACAAAACTATCATAACAATTATTAATAATATTCAAGTTTGCTAAAGCAAATTCTGTTGCTTTATTAAAATTGTGCATAAGACTATGTCTAAACAAATCAACTTCGCTTAGCATTTCTTTTAAAGTAGCTAAGTCAAGAGTACTAGGGTTAGCAGCCTGACTACCAGCTTGAGCAGCCTGATTACCCATATCTGGAAAAACATATAAAAGGAACTAACAATATAGTAACAAAAAAAGGAACAAACGATAAAGATACACCAACAGAGGTTGTTGTTGTTGTAATAGATCTATACTTAAACAAAGGTGTAACTATATAATGGGATGACAATAATAAAGGGTTTTTTGATAATAAACTTTTTCTTTTTTTTTTAGATTTAATTATAAGCACAATACTAGATTAAAGGCTCTAGATAAGCCTTATGTGTTTTATTTTTCTGATCTCTATAGTTTTTTTATTTTATCTCCAGTCTTTCCTTTCTTTTTTCTTCACCAGTTCACCTTTTGTTCCAGCTGACCCTGCCTGCCTGCCTACCTGCCTGCCTGCCTGGCAGCTGCCTGCCTACCTGCCTGATAGGTGATTAAGTGATTAGGTGATGAGGTGAAGAGGTTAATAATAAAAGTAAATATAGAAATGTATATTAAACTAGAATTATAAAGCATATTGTAAGAATTTATATGGATATTATTTTAAGTATTTGCTAAGTTAAGATTCACACCTTTACTAATTAATGGTTGATGATTTAGATAAGTCTAAATTTATATGTGTTGTAATGATGTCTCTTAAAATATATAAAAAAAACAAATCTGAACCTGCTTAAAAAACTAATTAATACCTAAAGCATGTAATAGATAAACCAATAGAGATAGAGGCAATTAAACGAACAAATAATGTAAAATAATTAGCAATCTGAGTTATCAAATTAAAAATAAGATTAATGTAGATCTACTGCATCTTTAATATAACTACATGTTAATACTACGAAAACTTGTGATTGTATAAATGATATACCTAATTCTAAACCAGAAAATGCTATAATAAATGCTAAAGGTATTAAACCTGCAAATAAATATAAAAAGAATTGTCCTGGTTTTTGTCCTGCAAAAATTATATTATAAGCAAACCCGCTTAATATATTTAGTAACATATGACCACTTAATATGTTAGCTGCCAATCTAAGTCCTAGTGAAATATTTCTAGCTAAATATGATATAAATTCTATTAAAACAAGAAGAGGCAGTAAACCTAAAGGACAACCCGATGGTACAAATAAAGAGAAAAATTTAAAACCATGTTTTCTAAAACCTAAAATAGTGGCACCTAAAACTACTGTAAAACTAATTGCAAATGTTAGTATAAAATGAGAAGTAGAGGCAAAACTATATGGAATCATACCTATTAAGTTATTAATTAAAATAAATATAAATAATGTGTAAATAAAAGGAAAGTATAATTGCCCTTTGTTTGAGTTTATCTGGTTTATAACTATACTATGTAGAGAGTAATAAACAGACTCTTGGGTTAGAGATCAATTATTATATACAATCTTATTGTAATTTATTGCAAACGAATGAACAAGAAATGCTATTATTGTAGTGGTGGTTAAATATATTGCTATATTAGTTACAGATATATAAGTATAAGCTAAAATTGGTGCATCTAAACTTAAAAAGCCTATTATTGAAAACTGCTCAAGTGGATTTAAATTGTAATAAAACATAAAAAATGTCACAATATTACATCTAGATGTAATCTAGATAAATCTATCTGTAAACACTACTATACTACACCCCTCTAAATTATTTGTTTAGATAATAAAAGTCCAATATTTACCCTTTAACCTAATTTATTTAATTATGCGAGGTAATAAAAAAGATTCCATTATAGTTTTATTTTATGAATTAGGAGGACAACCCGCAAAACCTACACTAATACAATATAACTTATTTAGTGGGACTACCCGCAGTACCACCACTATTACCACTACGGGCTCTTTTAGCCATTTCGTCCGCAGCCTTTCCAATCATATCTTCATCTGTATCATAATCAGACTCCCAATTCGGATCTAAACTATGTATCATCTCATTTAATTGAGTAGATGCAACATCAAGAGGGGCAATAGTATCTTGAAAATATTGAGATTCTCTTTCAATATTACCAGTATGATTTGAGTTTGAAACAATTTCTAGTGTTTTTCTAACGAGATCTAGATTATTTTCTAAATGAGGATTAGCTTGTACAAAACTATCATAACAATTATTAATAATATTTAAGTTTGCTAAAGCAAATTCTGTTGCTTTATTAAAATTGTGCATAAGACTACGTCTAAACAAATCAACTTCGCTTAGCATTTCTTTTAAAGTAGCCAAGTCCAGAGTACTAGAGTTAGCAGACTGACTACCAGCTTGAGCAGCCTGATTACCCATATCTGGAAAGGCATATAAAAAAAAAGGAACTAACAATATAGTAACAAAAAAAGGAACAAACGATAAAGATACACCAACAGAGGTTGTTGTTGTTGTAATAGATCTATACTTAAACAAAGGTGTAACTATATAATTTGATGACAATAATAAAGTTTTTTTGTTACGTAAGTTTTTAATTAAATTTGAATAAAGCATAAAAAAAGGCCTTTAATTTTAAGATGTAATCTGTATAAATATATCTGCAAACACGACACGGACTGAATAGACAATCTCCATACTTATTATGGGTTTATTTAACCACATATAAAAAACATCGACAAATAGGCGACTTCCTCATGTATTTTTAAACCAAAAAACATTAGCAAGATTCTCCTCTTTTCTCATTTATAAAAGATTTCATTTTAATTTTATTTTATGAATTTGTAGGATTATGATTTGATATATAGTTAAATTTTTTTTTGTTTTTTCTGATCTCTATCGTTTTTTTTTTTAGACATAGACAGAAAAAAAAAAATATTAAAAAATACTAATAAATAAGATAATAATGAGTATTAAGATTTTTTTGCAAAACGTGATGACTCATGCTATAATCAAATTCTAATATGTAAAAATGAAATAACTCTACTTTTGATTTAGTTAAAAAATTATTGAAGTCTTTAATATCATTCTCAAAATTTTCACGGGTGTTTGTGTTTTTTTTTAACATTCCGCACTTGCACTTGAAGTCTCTCTTGTAGTACTTCTATAAATTTATTTTTTCTGTCTGACTCTTGTTTTAATTTAGCTAAATAATTATTTTTTTTTTTAATATTCACTTTAATTTCAAATTTTACTCTTTGTATTTTAAAAATTATTTCATGTCTTTTATCTAGTACTTTATCTATAGATCACGTAAACCTCAAGTGTTTAAAGTAGATTTTTAATATTTTATCATACAACAGTCCATATTTTAGTCGTCTTTGTATCTCATCATTTAATATGCCTAACATTGCTTCTAAATAAGCTAATATAGTATTAAAATCTATATTTTTTTTTTATCAATAAATTTACAGATGTTAACAGCGTACTCTTTATCTCTCTTTAATTGTAGTATTTCTATTTCTAATTGTAGTATTTGTATCTCTATATTTATTATTTCTAAATCCTCTTTTCATTTAGCTAAAAAAGTATTAAAGTTTTTAATATCATGCGATCTTTTGTTTATTTTTTTACTATAAGGATTTTTTTTTTTTAGTATTATAAAAAAAATAGACTAAAAATACCAAAAATAATTAACATTATTAAAATACTATAAATTAAAGAAAAATATGCCATTAAAATATAAGAAATAAAACCTACTAATATGTACAAAGCGTAAGATGTTATAACACCAGTATCTAAACGACCTAAATTATTACTAAAAATAAGTAATTTTTTTTCTAACCCATAAGGTCCTAATAACTCTACGGAACCTTTATCTAAAACTTTAGTAGTATGTGCACCTAATCTAAATATAAGACCAGTTATATATTTATTATAGAAAAGTTCAATTAAAAACCGTTGGTTTAAAAAACTGAAAATATTATAACCCACCCTAGAAAATTTAAAGTGGATAAGTATGTTAGGAAAAAATTCAGATAAAACTAAACAAATGGCACTAGCTGCGAGAGTGAAAATTAAAGGTAGTAATTTAAAAAGACTTGGAACAGCAAATTCAGTGTCTAACATAATTTCATGTGTAGGATGTATAAATAAGCTATTATCAGAAAAAAATCCAGAACCTAATCCAATAAATATATCCTTAGTTATATAACCAAAAAATATAGAAAAAAGAGCTAATATAATTAAAGGTAGACTCATAAAAATATCACCTTCGTGTGCTTGTTTATAGTTAATTAAAGGGCCATTTGGATTAGTTAAAAAAGTTAAATATAAAACTTTAACTGAATATAAAGTTGTAAACATAGCAGCAATAGTGGCTATGAAATATACAACAGTACTAGAAAAATAGAACTGTCCATAAGCTGATTCAAGTATAAAATCTTTACTGTAGAACCCAGTCATAAAAGGGAAAGCTACTAAACTAAGTGAAGCTATCAGCATAACTGAATAAGTTAAAGGTAAAAAAGGTCTTAATCCACCATATTTTCTAAAATCTTGATTATCAGCTCAAGCGTGTATTACAGCCCCTGCACCCAAAAATAAAAGTCCTTTATAAAAGGCGTGATTAATTAAATGAAATAAGGCAATATTATAAGATGATAACCCTACTGCAATAACCATCATCCCTAATTGCGATTACACTTATTAGTGTAATTGGACCATTTCTTTATTAATCTTTATATTTATCTCATTTATTTTTAAATTCAATTCATTTATTTAATTGATTTATATCTTTACTTTTTTTATATCTCCTTAAATTAAAAAATTCTTTTGTTAATTTTAATCTATTTTTTTTTTCTGTTTTTAAGGGATATTTAATAAAATATTCATCTATTAATTTAAATAATTCTAGTTTTCTATATACTATATATTTAAATGCTTCTACTTTAGGACTAAAAATATCAACTCTTCCTCCGTATAATTTTATTAATGGTTGTAATAAATATTTATTTTTTTGTGAAATCGCTATAAATACTTGTCCTGATGCTTCATTATAATATATTGAACCATCACTATCTATAAATCCACTTAATCATCCGTTATTAAATGTTAAAACTTCAGGATATTTTAACTGTATTTTATATTTAATACATAATTTATTTATTTGTAATAATCGAGTTGGATTCCTTAATTGACCATTTACATCATTAATTAATGATATTAAACCTTTTTTATGTCTTAATTTATATCTTAAAGCATTAGCATTTGATATTTTTTTTAGAGATCCACCATATTTTTGTTTTATTTCATATAATGCTTTTAGATCTCTAATATTCATAGTTATTTCACAACTACTATATCCTTTTTTTGTTAAAATAAAATATCCATCACCATCTATTAAACCACCTAATCATTGATTAAATGCTAATTGTTTATTTATCTGGTTATTTTTATTAATAAATGAATTATTATTAATAGATAAATTATTATTATGGTGAATTATACTAGTTGAATCTGAATTTAGATTTGAAATTTGATTTAAACTAATTTGATTTATTAATTTAAATAAGATTAATATCAAACGTATGGCCTCTGAGATTCCTACTAACTTGCTTATAATAATAATTTTTCATCTTTCTGACATAATTATACTTTTTAGAGTATATAAGTACTGTCACAAACTAATAATAAAGTAAGTGAGAGATGAATTATAAAAATTAATATTATTATGGTTTATACCATGAGCTTTGGTTATCTGCGAATTAATTATTTTTTTTGATATAACCTCTACGCATATAGTTTGATGCCTGTTTACTTTTAAGTAAACTCGAGCCAATTGACTCATAGTGGAATAAGCTATAACTTTTTTAATATCTTGTTGAAATAGACCTACAACAGAGCTAAACACAGTAGTAATAGCTCCTACTCATAAACAAAGTATTAGTACAGTAGAGCTATATTCTATTAAAGGAGATGTACGCATTAGTAAATATATACCCGCTGTCACCATTGTAGCGGCGTGTATTAAAGCAGAAACAGGAGTAGGCAATTTGTTGTTAATTATTATTTATTAATAATTAAACTCAAGTATTTTTTTTACTTGTTCGGACTATATCTTTAAATAATTTTAATTTTTTATACTTTTTTTTAATTTGTTTATTTTTTCTAACCCTAGTTTAGTAAGATGTTTTTTAGTTATAACTAAATTATAAACTTTAAGTCATCTTCTGTAACTTATTAATTTCTTTGTTTTAAGTTTGTATTTTTTCATATATACTAATATTTTTGTAAGTTTAGTTAAATTTATAACCATATTATAACCCTGATATGATTTAACATAATGAACTTGACCATCTAATATATAAGCTATATTACTTAATAATTCAAATTCATTTTTTTGAGATAATATGTATCTAACTGTAACTTGTGTACTATTTAATTTAGTATTTTTTATAGTACTAACTGTAAAACAACCTTCAGCATCAGTAAAACCACATAATCAACTATTCTGGTTTAAACATATATTATTAATGGGTTTTAAACAAACTAAGTTTTCAAGATATATTTCATTATATGCTTGTATTCAATATTCAAATTGAGTATTTTTATGTTTAGTGTTTATATTACCATTAAAAATATTTATTAACTTAAGTATAGCTTTTTTATCTCTTACTCTATATTGATGTGTTTTATTCTTTTTATCCTGAGTTGATACACTGCCAAACCCTAGTTCTTTTTTTATATAAAATAAAACTTGTGCATCATTACTAGATTGAGTTATTTTAAATTCTAAATATTTATTTTTATATACAGAAAAGTTACCATCTCCTTCTGCAAATCCAATAAATCAAAACTTAAAATCATCTTTTAAAGAATTGGTATAATTATTATTATTTATTTCACGTGTAGTCTCTGAGGAACCTTTATGTTTAAAAATAGACAAATCACTTTCGTTTTGTCCCATAAAGTTACCTGCGGATTGTCCCTTATTAAAGATTTTTCCTAACAAATAATTTTGAGTGGACTTTAATATTACAGGATGTTCCCGCATATAGTGAAATTTAAGGAAAGCCCTCTTAAAACCTTCCATCGCTTGAGGTAACCAAACATGTAATCCTATTTGAGAACTTTTAGCCATAGCACCAATTAATAAACAAATTCCAATTATTGTTACAATATTTTCACTTACATAAGGAGCTAGTGTAAATACAGTGGAGTAATCTAGATTACCAAATGATCATAATATAGCAAACATACCTATAGTTAAAAAGCAGTCACCTACTCTGTTTGTTAAAAAGGCAGATAGAGAACTTTGATTTGCTGCTATTCTAGTAAATCAAAAACTTACTAATAAATATGAACATATTCCTACACCTTCTCAACCAACAAACATTAATAGGAAATTATTTGCTGTTACAAGAATAATCATCATAAAAGTAAATAAACTTAAATAACTAAAAAATCTTTGATTGTGAGGATCATGTGACATATAACCTATTGAATACACATGTACTAAAGAAGAAACTATTAACACAGGTATTAACATAGAAACCGTTAATGAATCAAATTGGAATCCTCAGAGTACATTAAGAGATTCTGAATCAATTCATCTGAATATTTGTATTGATACAGGTATGTTGTTTAAACCCACTTCAAAAAAAGCAATTATTGATAATATTGTTGTTACAATTACAGAAACACACGTAACTAATTGTGCTCCGCTAACTCCGACTTTTCTACCAAAAAAACCAGACACTATTGATCCTAATAAAGGTAAGATGATTATGGCTAAATACATTATTTATATTCTAGTGCAATGCTACCTCTTAATCTATAAAATGCAACTAATATACCCAAACCTATGGCTGATTCTGCACCAGCTATTGCTATTACATATATAGCATATGTTTGGCCTAATATATCATCAAAGCTAAGTGAACTTACCAATATTAAAAACGTGATAGCTAATAGCATTATTTCTATTGAAATAAGCATTAATATTATATTTTTTCTATTTAGAACAAACCCAAGTATTCCAATTAAAAATAGAATTAGTGATAAATTCATGAAAAATTTTTTATATGTAACCGTTCGGTGCATTTTTATATTATTCACCTCATCACCTGTTCACCTCATCACCTTGGGTGAACAGGTGATGAGGTGAACAGGCTTATACGTGGATAAACAGGGCGAAACAATAAGGGTGAAAAAAAAAAGTAAGCTATTGAATTGTAAAAAAAATGGTTTTCTTTTCTATAAATCATATACACCAGATAATTTAGACTATAGATAGATCATAAGTTATACATGTAACGATATAACTTTCATCCCTAACGTGTTCGACCTGGTAATGCCTCAATTAACTTGACAGTTAGACTTTTAACTCCATAATTTTTATTTCAGGCATTTTGTGCTTTCTTAAGTTAAGGATCCGTATTAACTAAATCCCTTATAAAGGCTACTTGTTTGGGTGTAAGACCACTTGCATGCTTTTTCCCTGATCTACTTGCTTGATCAAACAAATCCGCTAAGTTTTTAGCTGAAGGACCTTCCTGATTTGTAGGTTGATTCATATCCGTATTTGTTGCTTGTGGAACATAACCTCTCTCAATTTGCCCATGAGGATCCTTAGGTTTATAACTTTTAATTTTATCACTATGAGGATCCCTTGTAAAGGAACCAGCTTCATCTACTCTCACTGTTTCATATCTTAATGCTCTACCTTGAGGTGATTGTTCTGGAATTAATAGAGATGATATTGGTATTCTACGTGAAGGTATAGATCTACGTGAAGGTATAGATCTACGTTGAGGTATTGGTTGTCCATTTTTCCCTCCATGACCTGGACCTGCAGAAGGTCTAGATCTACGTTCAGGTATTGGTTGTCCATTTTCCCCTCCATGACCTTGAGCTTGAGAAGAAGATTGAGCTTGAGAAGAAGATTGACCACCAGAAGAAGATTGAGCTTGAAAACTTATAGGGTTATCACCAGCCCGATTCATGTAGTGAACCATAACTGGTGCAGTAGGGTTCACCTTACTTCCAGAAGATGTAGGGTTATTCCCCTGAGGATAATGATAATTCTGCATCATCAAAACATGATTATCATTATCCTCAAATAGCATAGAAATAAATGCTCATACAGCTTTTATGCTTACATACAAACCAGCATAATAAGCAAGAGATGATATATTTAAACAGTCTATAAATACATCTAAATACCCTAGAATAAAAAAATCTACCTATTAATCCTATAACAAAAACAGTAATACAATTAAATAAAAATTCTCTTGTTAAAATTTTATTTATAAGTTTCTTAATAAAGAGTGTAAATTTATTAGGTCTCTTAGTAGGTAATACATGAAACCCTAAGTAAAAACAAGAAGCATACGTACTGTCTGATATAGTAAATGAAGATACTGTATATTATACACCTTGAAGAACGGTAAAATAAATAGCTAACAGTACTGATAAAACTAATCCATATAAAGCTCCATTTCTGTTTCCTTTAATTTGAGAGTTATGAGCATATGTGACTGTAAAAAGAGCAAAAGAGGTAAAAATAGGCCATTGAGAAGGAGATACAAGATGAAACGGATGAGATATAAAATGACTTGTAATTATGTTTTTAATTGTTGTTATTTAATTATTTTTTTTTTTAATCCACATCACTATCTAATGATCTAATGTGGATCTTTTTCCTAATCACTATATAATATGCATGTTCTTGCCTTTTTAGAAATCATTCATCCACCAGATCCAGATAATTTAGACTCTAGATAGATCATAAGTTATACATGTAACGATATAACTTTCATCCTGATGTGCTCGACCTGGTATTGCTTCAACTAATTTGTTCGATCACTTTCTATCTGCGATAGTTGCTTTTTAAGATTATTTACAATATATTTTTCTGCCCCTAATTGCTTTGATCGCGAAATCAATTCCTTTATGTATCCAACTGCAGGATCTTCCTGATTTGTAGGTGGATTCGTACCCGTATTTGTTCCTGGTGGTACATTACCTCTGTTAAGTTGGTGATCAGGATCGTGAATGTTATAACCTATAACTTCACCTGTTTTAGCATCCACTTTAAGGTAACCAGCATTATTCACTCATACAATATTATATACTCCCCCTCACCCACTGGGATTAAAACCCTGCTGAGGCCGTAATTGTAATAGACGTTTCCACAGCGGATATTGATCCTGCTGTGGTTGTTGTACCTGCTGATCTTGATCCTGCTGTGGTTGTTGTACCTGCTGATCTTGACCCTGCTGTGGTTGTTGTACCTGCTGATCTTGACCCTGCTGTGGTGATTGTTCTGGATTTAATAGAGATTTTATTGGTATAGATCTATGTTGAGGTATTGATTGTACACTTGCCCCTCCATGACCATGACCTGCAGGTCGAGGCACTAATCTCCTTCCCAGACTCTGACCTTCTGCAGTAGGGTTAGCTACAGAAGAGGAAGATTGAGCTTGAGAAGAAGATTGAGCTTGAGAAGAAGATTGAGCTTGAGAAGAAGATTGAGCTTGAGAAGAAGATTGAGCTTGAGAAGAAGATTGAGCTTGAGAACCTATAGGGTTAACACCTGCCCCTTTCTTGAAGTTAACCGTAACTGGTGCAGTAGGGTTATCCTTACCTCCATAAACAGCCTTATTTTTTCCACCCTGACCCATCATCATTTCAGTCCGGTTATCTAATAACTCAGCAATTAACTCACAAAGAGCTGATATGCATGCAAGCAAACCTGATATGAATGCAATCAAACCTGCAATATCTCTTATATTTAAACAGTCTATATATACATCTAAATTGCTTATAATAAAAAATCTACCTATTAATCCTATAACAAAAACAGTAATACATTTAAATAAAAATTCTCTTGTTAAAATTTTATTTATAAGTTTTTTAATAAAGAGTCTAAATTTATTAGGTCTCTTAGGTGGTAATCCATAAAACCCTAAGTATAAACAAGAAGCATATGTACTGTCTGATATAGTAAATGAAGAGACTGTATATTCTACACCTTGAAGAACGGTAAAATAAATAGCTAACAGTACTAATAAAACTAATCCATATAAAGCTCCATTTCTGTTTCCTTTAATTATAGAGTTATGAGCATATGTGACTGTAAAAAGAGCAAAAGAGGTAAAAATAGGCCATTGAGAAGGAGATACAAGATGAAACGGATGAGATATAAAATGATTTCTAATTATGTTTTTCATTGATTAATTTAATTATGTTTTTTAAGATACGACATTGTACTAATATTTCCAGTAATAAATAGAGATAAAAAGCAATAACCAAACAATGTCTACAAAATGTCAATAAAGTAGAGAAGATTCTAGTCCTAAATGATGATTATCGGTACTATGATAGGCTAAAACCCGTCATAGTCCTACTGCTATAAAAGCAGTACCTATCATAACGTGAAGACCATGAAACCCTGTACCAAAGTAAAAACAAGAAGCATATGTACTGTCTGATATAGTAAATGAAGAGACTGTATATTCTACACCTTGAAGAACGGTAAAATAAATAGCTAACAGTACTGATAAAACTAATCCATATAAAGCTCCATTTCTGTTTCCTTTAATTATAGAGTGATGAGCATATGTGACTGTAAAACCTGAGGATAACAATATTACTGTATTAAGAAAAGGTAGTTCATATGGGTTAATAGATTCTACACCCATAGGAGGTCATTTAGCACCTATTTCAACATTAGGAGATAATGCGCTGTGGAAGAAAGTTCAAAATATAGCTAAAAAAAATAAAGCTTCACTAACTATAAATAAAGCAATTCCCATGTTTAAACCTCTCTGTACAGCTAAAGTATGGAAACCCTGATATGTAGATTCAGAAATTACATCTCTGAATCACAATGACATTGTACTTACTAATGTTAGTAATGCTATATAAAAAAAAGGTTTTGCTTCAGTAAACCCGTGTATTGTTAAAACACCTGATGTTGTAAGTGTAAAAATAGCAAAAGAGGTAAAAATAGGCCATTGAGAAGGAGATACAAGATGAAACGGATGAGATATAAAATGACTTCTAATTATGTTTTTCATTGTTGTTATTTAATTATTTTTTTTTTTAATCCACATCACTATCTAATGTGGATCTTTTTCCTAATCACTATATAATATGCATGTTCTTGCCTTTTTAGAAATCATTCATCCACCAGATCCAGATAATTTAGACTCTAGATAGATCATAAGTTATACATGTAACGAGAGAATTTTAATCCCTAATTTGCATTCTTAAATTGATAAACTAATTCCGCTGTAATTCTTTGAGAAATTGACCCTGTTTTAATATCTCGAGTATTGGTTACTCAATCATTATCATGTACAAAATCTATTATATATTTTCTTATAGCCTTGTCCATCATTTGATTACTAAGCATCTCTTTTTTTCTAGTTTCCAAAAAATAAGAAAGAACATTTCCGATGTTTTTAGCTGCGGGCTGGTTTGTTAAATTACTTTCAGTTGGATTATAACCATTTTTAATCTGACCAGCATCGTCAAAAATATAGATTTCATATACACCATACTTAAAAACAATTAAACCACTATCCCCCACTGGTATAACAGTTGCACCTGCCCCCCAATCTCTAGTTGTCAGGTCATTACGAGAGTTAGGCGTAGGATTTAATAGAGATTTTATTGGTATAGATGTATCTTTAGGTATTGATTGTCCACTTGCCCCTCCATGACCTTGACCTGCTGCAGCAGGATTTAATAGAGATGATATTGGTATTCTACGTAAAGGTATAGATCTACGTGAAGGTCTATATCTACGTTGAGGTATTTGTTGTCCATTTCCTCCTCCCTGACCTTGAGCTTGAGAAGAAGATTGAGCTTGAGAAGAAGATTGAGCTTGAGAACCTATAGGGTTAACACCTGCCCCTTTCTTGAAGTTAACCGTAACTGGTGCAGTAGGGTTATCCTTACCTCCATAAACAGCCTTATTTTTTCCACCCTGACCCATCATCATTTCAGTCCGGTTATCTAATAACTCAGCAATTAACTCACAAAGAGCTGATATGCATGCAAGCAAACCTGATATGAATGCAATCAAACCTGCAATATCTCTTATATTTAAACAGTCTATATATACATCTAAATTGCTTATAATAAAAAATCTACCTATTAATCCTATAACAAAAACAGTAATACATTTAAATAAAAATTCTCTTGTTAAAATTTTATTTATAAGTTTTTTAATAAAGAGTCTAAATTTATTAGGTCTCTTAGGTGGTAATCCGTTAGGTGAAGTTTTGTCATTAAACCTTAGAATAATAGTTATTAATAGTCAGCCTACACCATATAGTATTATTGAAAGATAAAATAGGATATTGTCATGTAGTTCCACTAAACCTTCCATTGGAGGTGTAGCACTATCTTGAAAATATATACCTCAAGGTCTTGGAGCATCACATGATAATGTATTTAAATAATTTAAACAGAAGTCTCTAAAATCTATGTTGCATAGGAATCATAATGCTATGACACTAAAAAAATTGTTTTCATGACTTCTCCCATTATCATCTCTCTCTTGATCATCTGAATCAGCTGAATCGGATGATTCAGTCATTCCAAGTTCTCTCCTTTGACGTCTATCTCTTCTTCGAAGTTCTGTATTATTTCTAAGTTCTTCTTCATTTGCTCTCTCTTCTCTTTCATTTTTATCTTCATCTTCTAATATTGCCTTTTTTAACTCATCCCTTAATTCTGGTATAGACATATTTCTCAATGTCTGTATATATGGTTCTAGTGCATTTTTTGTTATATGACATTCTGTTTTATAGCGCTCAGGATGATATTCAGTCGTATCATATCTAGATAGATCTAATTCAGGTTGAGGTTCTTGATTACTTGACTCTTTTTCTCTTATTACAGCATGAATTGTAGGAATACGTTCATCTCATACTAGTTGTTTAGCTATATGAGCTTCATAACTATTTGAATCAATCTGATCTGTAATGGGCACACTACAACGAGTATTAGCTCCATAAAAATGTGGAACAGGAACATCCTGACCTTGACCTCCAGAAGAAGATTGACCTCCCTGACCTTGACCTGCTGCAGTAGGGTACATCTGACTTCCAGAAGATGTAGGGTTATTCCCCTGCATCATAAAATAAGGATTATACTCAAATAGCAGAGAAATAAATATTTTTACAGCTTGTATATATTCAACCATTATAAGATAATAACTAATAGATCATATATTTAAGTAGTCTGTAAAGACATTTACCCCTGTAAAGTATTGAATAATATAACTAATTGGTAATCCAATAATTAAAATAATAATTAAACTACATCAAAATTCTCTTGAAAAAATTTTATTTCTAAGTTTATTAATATATAGTATAAATTTATTAGGTCTCTTAGGAGGTAATCCTTTAATCATATTAGTCGTTTTAGAGATTTTGTATGTAACGAATAATAAAGATAAATTGCAAGGTATTGATTCAAAGCTGTTTAAAACACAAGGAGTTAATATTATAAAAGAGATTACTATAGGTAAAAGTATAGTTCAACAATATGACATTAGCTGATCATATCGTATACGAGGAAAGGAAGCTCTTGTTCAGATAAAAACAAAAACCAGAAAACTAGTTTTTAGTCCTAAATTTATACCGTTTAATATACCTATAATTATAGGGTAAGCTATAATTACATTTAAAGTAAATAAAATATAAACATAGAGATATATATCAATATATTGTATTAAATCAATTAATACAATTAGATCAAATAAATAACCACCTAGAAACAATATACTTATTAATATACATATAAGAACAATGCTTGCATACTCACCCAAGAAGAAGAATACAAATATTACTGCTGCATGTTCTGTCATATAACCACTAACAAGTTCTGACTCAGCCTCGGCCAAATCAAAAGGTGCTCTATTTGTTTCTGCTATTGATGCTATTAAAAATATAACAAACACGGGTAATAATGGTATTATAAACCATATTGCTCTTTGAGATTCTATATTTACAGTTAAATTAAGACTACCTGTTAATAATATAACTAGTAAAATCTCCGCACTTAAAATTAGCTCATAACTAATTAATTGAGCTGTACTTCGAAGTGACCCTAAAAAAGCATATTTGGAATTTGCGCTTCATCCTGCTAATAATATTCCATATGTAGATAGTGAAGAAACAGCTAACATAAAAAGTATACCCAGGTTAAAGTCTCATAGAGTCATACCTGGACCGAAAGGTATAACGGCAAATCCCATAAGTGCAAAATTTAAATTTATAATTGGGCCGATAAAAAAAAGATAGCCATTTGCTTGTGTGGGTGATATATATTCTTTTAAAAGAAGTTTTAAGGCATCAGCAAATGCTTGAAATAAACCGTAGGCTCCTATAATATTAGGCCCTAATCTTCTTTGAAGACTAGACAATATTTTTCTTTCTCCGACGGTTACAACAGCCACAAGGATTAAAAGTGAGACAATAACAACTAAGACTTCAATAATATATGTTAATCAAGGTGAATATAGTATAGTCATTTTCTTTAAATTAATTATATTACAAATAACAGCAAAAAAGCCATCATAAGAGCAAACAGACCTGTTGCCTCGGAAAAAGCAAAACCCAAAATAGCATATGAAAATAACTGACCTCTTAAGGATGGGTTTCTAGAAACACCTAATATTAAAGATCCGAATACGACACCAATACCTATTCCAGCCCCTATTAGTCCTGTAGTTGCTAATCCTGTACCGATAATCTTTGCTGCTTGTATCATTTAATTCTTATTTTTTTTTATTTTATTTTTTGGGTTTTGCTTTTAGACTTATTTTTATAATAAATTTTTATTATTTTAATCCAATATGATTTCATATTATCTTTGTTTTTTTTAACTTTGGCTTTAAGTGAATTAATATCACGCTTCTATTGATCCAGTTTTTTCTTGTTTTAAATGGTACGTGATAGTCTCCCGTCATACCGCTTTCCAGCTTCAATTCATAAGTGTCCATTGATTGTGCATTTTTGGTTAGTATATTTTTATATCGTGGAAATAGATATTACATAACAGTGGACTCAAGATTGAGCCTTGAGGTGTTCCGTCTGCGAGATTTTGATGTAGTTTACCAAACTCGATATATCCGGCTTTTAGACCAGAATTAATCAGTTTTAAGGTTTTCTTACAGTTAATTTCTCTAGATATTATTTCCAGAAGTTTTTTATGTGGGATAGTGTCAAAGGCTTTGGATATATAAAAGTCTGCTTCTATAACGTAATGTACACTTTGAAATTTAGCATCCAGATATTGAATAGCAGTTCTAGTTCCTCGATGAGGTCTGAACCCGTGTGAGGTGTCTAAGAATTGTTTTTCATATAGTGGTTTCATAACAAGTTGTATAGCTTTCTGTACAGTTTTATCTCTAGGAGATGCAATTGTTAGAGTCTCATTTTTCCCAGGATTTGGAATTTGTATTATTCTAGCAGGTGGGAATTCGTAGGTCCCGGCTCTCAGTCTGCTTTGTACCTTCGTAAGGTATTCAATGCTGATACCATCCAGTGTAACCTTATCAGTAGCCACGGTGATATTACCGGGTTTACTTTTGAGAAGTTCATACGCTGCTACCAGATTTTTTTTTTTATTTTTTTTTTTTTGCAATATTTTTAATACTAACTTGATTAACATAATCATTGGCGGAGGTTAGATTTTCTTCCAGGCAGCCACTTTGTTTGTGTCACCATTTTTATTTTATCGGCTTTTGAATAATACTTTGCATCCCTTATTTCTTATTTCTTATTTCTTATTTTTTATTTCTTATTTCTTATTTCTTATTTGTTATTTATTATTTATTATTTATTATTTATTATTTATTATTTATTATTTATTATTTATTATTTATTAWTTAWTTTTAWTTTTTTTTTTTTTTCATAATAAACTGGTACATATTATTGTTTAGGAAGAGGTTGATGTTTACCTGCCCCTGCTGAGCTTGACCCAGCTGAGGTTGTTGTATATGCTGAGGATGTATTTGTGGTTGATGTTGCCCCCTGCTGAGGTTGTGGGCCCTGAGGTTGCCACCTTCTATCCAGAGGATATAAAGGAGGTCCTATTTGAGGTGGAAGTTCCATTATTACAGGTCGAGGCAATATTCTCCTTCCCAGACTCTGACCTGCAGCTGCAGCAGGGTTCACCTGACCTGCAGCAGGCTCCTGACCTGCAGCAGGGTTCACCTGACCTGCTGCAGCAGGCACCTGACCTGCAGCAGGGTTCACCTGACCTGCAGCTGCAGCAGGGTTCACCTGACCTGCAGCAGGCACCTGACCTGCAGCAGGGTTCACCTGACCTGCAGCTGCAGCAGGGTTCACCTGACCTGCTGCAGCAGGAGGGTTACCACCATATGCAAGAGTGTTACCTAAACCAGCAGGTGCGTTATCACCTGCAGGTTGAGGTTCTGTTGATGGACCTCTTGCTAGTAAAGGTCGTGTTCATTGACTTCAACCAGCAGTAGAATTACCACCAGCAGGATTCATAAACATATAAGTAGTCTTCTCCTCTAATAACTGAACAATAATTTCACAAATAGCTAGTCTAAACATAAACATAACACCATAATAAACAACAGATATAGGGTTTAAGAAGTCTGTAAATACATCTAATCCAAAAAAATATAGAATAGAAAATCTAACTAGTATTCCTGTAAAAAAAGTAATAAAACAAGTATATCAAAACTTCTTTGTGAAAATACGATTTAAAATGGAACTAAATATGTTTGAAGAGTTAAACGATGTTGAATCTCGGGAGAATAATTTATTTTGCCATGGAAAAATAAAAAATAAGTATAGGTCTGGAGATTTATTAATCATGCAAGACACCGTGTAGTGTAAACCATCTAATATGGGAGCAGGGTACACACCTAGTACAACAGTGAAAACAACTAATGTTAATAAAATAAAAAACTCTCTTTTGTTCACATCAGGTATATTAACTAGGAAAAATTTAGAAAATGATCCTGCAAATGCTATTCTATTAAACATGTATATAGTATATGCTGCAGAGAATACTATAGAAGAGCTAGCAAAAGCACCTAGTAGAGGCAATCTTTCGAATGTACCGTATAATGATAGAAACTCTCCTATAAAATTTAAAGTAAAAGGTGTACCTGCATTAGCTAAACATAATATAAAGAAAACAATAGAAAATAAAGGCATAAGTTGAGCTATTCCTCTGTAGTAAGTTATTAATCTTGTGGTAGATCTATCATATAAAACACCCCCTGCACAAATAAATAATCCAGAGGAAACAAATCCGTGTGCTAATCCTAGAGTTATACCACCCTCTATCCCCTGTATTGTATTACTGAATACCCCTAAAAGGTATACTGCAGCATGAGAAACAGATGAATAAGCAATTAACTCTTTAACATCTATAGTTCTTAATGTACTAATACTAGCATATATAATAGTAATAACTCCTATTAAATAAACTATGTATGTGTATTCTAAACAAGCTTTAGGCAACAAAGGTATAATTACTCTAAATATACCATATAAACTTAATTTTAAAACTATAGCTGCTAAAATAATACTACCACTTAAAGGTGATTCAACATGAGCTTTTAAAAGTCAAGTGTTTAAAAAAATAGTAGGTGTTTTAACAGCAAAAGCTATAAATATACCGTAAAATAAAAAAAATTGAGTAAAATATTCAAAGTTTGTTTTATATAGTGTATCAAAATCTGTAGTACCCATTATTGAAGACATTGTTACAATAGATAATAATAAAAATAAAGATCCTAATAGTGTGTATAAAAACAAGAAAAAACTTGCTCTTACTCTATTACTTGAACCGAATAATCCTATTAGTATAAATAAAGGAGGTAAGATGCTTTCAAAAAATATATAATATAATAGAATGTCTAGCACTAAGAACACTGCTAATAACAACGTTTCTAGTATTAATATTGTTATCACATGTGGTCTTATATTATTTGATATAGATATTCAATTAGATAATAAGGAAATCGGTATTATAATAGTCGCTAATAACATAAAAAACAAAGATAATCCATCTATACCTAAATAAAAATCAAAAGGACTTATTTGATTATATTGTTGTTGTACAAATTGAAATTGGATGCAACTAGAATCAAAAGATATAAAAACAATAAAAGAGATAAATAAGTTTACTATTGATGCGTTTAGTGATGTAAACTTTATTTGTTTAATAGGACTTAAATCTAACAAGTTATAAGACATTCCTGTAGAAATAAAGAATATACCTGATGTAGGTATTAATAGTAAAATTGTAAGCAACATATTTATTAAATTAAAAAAAAAAGATAAAATTACTACTTCATCACTTATATTCAGTAACACAAGTATATATATTAAGCTTATAAATAATTTTAACAATAATAAAAATTAATTATTTTGTTAAGAATAAGACCTCATTAACACTTGACTCTCCACAATATAATTTATAAAGGTAATACTGTATTAAACAATCTAAAAAAAAAAATTATTACAATATTACTAATATTATGTGATACTTAATTACACCAAATATATCTATAAGGTGAATTGTTTAAATCGATAAACCTTTCAGTTTCGACTATGTGAATAGAATAAAGCTAGTTTTCTTTTACCTTAACTACTACACGAGATAAAATATTATTAGAGACAGAGACAGAGACAGAGACAGAGAGAGCGAACATAAACCTTTGTTTCTTTGTTAATATTAGGAATTTTATTTCCTAACTCTAAGGCGATTATAAAATCTATTACTCACCTGTACACCACTGCTTCTAATTTAGATATTTGAATCTAGAAAAGATTTGCCGTTCGATTAGCATGTGTCAAACATTTCGACAGCGTTCATTCAGAGTTAATCACCCTTACCCTTATAAGCATTTATTATAGATAGATTGTTGTTAAAACCAAAGTAATAACCTTTTTTATTTAAACGATTAAAGACCAGAAAAAAAGCAACTACACATGTAAATGATTAATAATAATAAACAAAGTTGTAAGCAGCAGACTAAAATACTATTATTATCCCTTTTAATCTGCTCTTGTTCTAATCTTATCAGGTAACAATAGGGAGAAAACATATATTGCTTTTAAATTAGAGCAATAAAAAATGTTTGGAGATTTAGTTTTACTTTTTCCAGCATTTTTTTTCCATAAATTGTTGTAATTCTGCACTTTCTCTTTTTTTTTTTTTTTTTTTTTTTTTTTTTTTTTTTTAAAAAAAAAAAAAACTAAAAAATAAAAACTAAAAACTAAAAACTAAAAAAAAAAATATATTTATCATAACTAAACAAATAGGAAAGGTCAAGTTAATAAGGGTAAGCAGCAGCAGCAGCAGCAGCAGCAGCAGCAGCAGCAGCAGCAGCAGCAGCAGCAGCAGAGTCAAAGGAATCTTCAGATAAATCGTATGATTATTATTATCCCTGTTTTAAACAATAATCATTATTTTTCATATTATTTTATTAATTTTAAATAAATTATTTTTCCCTATACTAGATATTTTAGACTCTAGATAAAGCATAAGTTATATATGTAACGATATAACTTACACCCCTATTTTTTAAGGTGATATCCGTAAAGTATTGATCAATTTTTGAGAAATAAGTAAAGTAGTGAGGTTATCCCTATCATGAATACCTGGCTTAAAAGTTAATAGAGAATATTTTTGATTGTTATTAGGGTCACTTAAGAAATCTATCATAAAATTTCTTTGATTGTTATTAAACATAGGAGCATTAAAATTTCTTTGACCCTGTTGTTTTACATAATCCAAAACAACAGCCATATTTAAAGCTAAAGGTTGGTTTGAACCACCATTAATTCATTTTACATAACCTCTTTCAAGTTGATTTAGTGGGTCGTTAATAATTAATTGTCTAAGATAAGGGTTTCTTGACATTGCCGGATCCCTTTCCCAATCAACGATACCACTTGTCTCCACTTGCACAGGACCTTCCTGTTTAGGTGGTATAATACTTACAAATTGCCTCGTAGTCATTATACTATAGTTGGTAATTTGTTCAGCGTACCTATCCTTTCTTTGCTGAAGTTGTAATACCTTTTTATCAAGTAATTTATTATATTCATGAGGATTTCTTTCACTTAGCATTTTACTTGTTGCATTTTGATATAACGTACTGTTAGATAATCTTACACCATTATTTCTACAAAAATCCTTTAATTCATTTACAATTCTATCCCTATTCTGAGAGTATTCATTTAAACTAGTGAAACCAAGTTTACCCCTTCAAAATCGCTCTTGATTTATTTGTTTTTTTAAATAGTCTGCGGAATGAGTATTTTTTAATCCCTGAATCTCATGTTCTAGATAATTAGAAATATCTGTAAGATTTCTAATATCATCTTGTGTATTCTTATCTCCGTTATCTTCATAAAAAAAAGATTTATATTGTGTTTTTAATTTTTGTAGGGACTCATCTTCTACCAAAGCATTATCTAATGATACTGAAAAAATATCCAGAATAACGGCATTGGCTAACTTCAAATCACTTTCTAGACCTTGTATTTCAAAATACATATGTGAATAGCCATCGTATTGTATATCATCAGTTAAATTGATTATATTTTCTGGCTCATTAATTCACAAATCATGATCGCCTGCAGGGTTAACAGTTGAATCTTGTGAAGGAATATCACTAGATGCTTGAAAGGCTGCATGTATAACTGGATCGTCATATTCTATGTCTGGGTTCACCATAACACATATTTTTTTATGATAATCTATATGATTGTTTATAATTTTATCACTAATTCTATCTTTATCGCTTTTTTTTAATGATATAAAATAATCTTTATCACTCTCACTTAATGATGCTATATTATGTATAAAATAATCATCAATTTGTTTCTGATTTAGATTTATAAAATCATCATTAGTTTGCTTGTTATTTACATTATTTATACTTTTTTCTATATCATTAGCTTCATTAATTAATTTTTTATGATTTAGACTTGTATCATGATTAGAGCTATCTTGATGATTTAGACTTGTATCATGATTAGAGCTATCTTGATGATTTAGACTTGTATCATTATAGCTATTAAAATGTTGATTGTTGCTATTTTTTTGAAAAATTAAAAAAAAAATATTATTTATTCTCTCATGGTTAAAACTATAACAAGGACCAAGTAAAGATTTAGATTTATGAGTACTAAATATATTATCTATTCTCTCATGGTTAAAACTATAACAAGGACCAAGTAAAGATTTAGATTTAGGTAATGAACATATTTTATAATAATCATTAAAAAGAGAAAATTCTTTGTTTCGATTAACTAAAGATATCTCTGGATAAATAGAAATAACACAAGATGTTTTTACACAACGAACGTTAGACCCATTGTATATAATCAGTCCACTTACACTTCCACTTCCACTTCCACTTGATATTTTTTTTTCAGAATTTATCATATCCATTATACCAGGATTACCTTTAACTATCATATCCATTATACCAGGATTACCTTTAACTATCCTATTAGTCATTAAATTAGAAGAATTAATTGTAGGAATCTTATTGCCTAGTACTGGGCCTTTTTTTAATAAACTCTTTATATTAATATCTAAATTTGAATTATTGTTTAAGAATTTATGTATAGATTTATTTAAGAAATTTCTATTTATTCTAAAATTTATATCTAATCATTTTGAAAGGTTTAATTTATTTATTATAGGTAGTTTATCTAAAAGTTTAGGAAATTCGTTTAAATTTTTTATAATATGTTTATTAACATTATTCCCGATATTTAAATCTCCCATAAGTAGTGGTATACATATGATTAAACCTAATGTAAGTTTCGCACAAAATATTATACAAAATATATAAATAATAGAACACAAATTATCTATACAAAAGTATTTTTTGTTGTTTAAAAAACAAGATACAATATTTAAAATAATGCTTACATATAATGCAACAAATATTAAATCAAAAAGAGAGGTAGAGCTGTAAAAAATACAACCTGTTAAATATAATTTAACTGCAAAAGGTATTGTTATGAAACACCCACACAAGATAACATATTTAACAAATTTAATAGAAAAAAAATATAAAAATATATCTCTAATCTTAGTTTTTACAGTTAACCTATAAGCAAATTCTACAGGTAACAGTTTAATAATATGTTTATGTTTAAGTATTTTATTAAACCCATATGTATAAAATATAATAATAATTATATAAAATAAATGATAAGTTATTTGTTTTAGACTTAGAAGTCTAAATAAATATTTAATAAACTTACAATCTAAATAGATTTGTGTAATGTCAATTAGTTCAAAAATACCAATTATTGTATATAACAAAATAAAATATGTAATAAATGTGATTAAATATAAAAATAATATAGATGATATAAATAAAAAAGCTTTTTTGATATAAAAAAAAGCCAGCTTAAAAATAGTAGGTAAAGTAGAAAAATGTCTTCTACTAATTACTAATTGATTAAAAGGTAATGTAATTTTATCTCTAGTAACCCTATTATCTTTACCAGATTTTACAATATATTGTTGTTTACTTTCAATATTAAGTGCTTTTTTACCTAATTCAAAAGCAAAACCTAATGTTAATACAATAAAAAATATTAACATGATCAGTAAACCGTATATATCATTAATATAGGCACTAACTATATAAGGATAAACTAAAAGAATTTCTAGATCAAACAATAGGAAAAGTAATGCAAAAATAAAAAAGGAAATGCTAAATTGTGTTCTATTTTGACCCAAAAATGAGTTAAACCCACACTCAAAAACATTGTCTTTTTCTTTATAAGGATAGTGTGGTGCGAATATTAAATTTACACCCAATAAAATTAATGATAATAAAGGAATAAAAGTCAAAAATAAAATACTACTAGACATTTATGGATTAAACATTATAAGTGCTAACAAATTAGCCATACTTAATCATTCTTGAGGGGTAAATATAAACAATAATAATATTAAAGTCAAGCTAGATACATTAATAGTTAAATAACTTGATAAAAATATATTGTGTAAAGTAAATAGATGTGTTTGATTAGAAATTATCTCTAGTTTATCTAAACAAGAATAAAATCTTAATAATTCAAATTCAAACGATAGATCTATACTGTCGTCTTCAGGTTTAGAAGCCAATTTTGCCTTTATATATTTATCAGTAAATCCAAATCATTTAGATAAAGGATCTAAACTGTATTCAGGTAAATCAAAAAATATTTGTTTTATAATCTCCAAATAATATACAGCACTAACAACACTAGTTAATATAGCAATTAAAGCTAAAAAAACATAACCGCTATCTAGGGCAGCAGATAATACCATTTGTTTTGCAAAAAATCCAATTAAAGGTGGTATACCAACTAAAGAAAAAAGTGTTATAGCTAAACTTAAAGCTAAAATTGGATTTAGAAAGAAATAGCCTTTTAATTGAGTTATAAGTTGTATAGGTGAGTTATTTTTCTCTAACAAATTAAAATTTTTTTTAATTTGCGAACAAAAAGAATCCCTCATAATATAAGGATATATTGAAAATCCAATCGAAATTAATATAACAAAGGCATTTAAGTTAGATATGGAATACTGCATAAGATAAAAAATAAATGCTTGTATAGATTCTAAACTATTAATGCTTAAAGCTAATAATATGAAACCTAAATGAGAAATCGTACTATACGCAAACAATCTTTTTATTCTAAATTGTGTTAAACCTAAAACAGTACCTATAATTAAAGATAATAAGCAACTTATTAATAAACCATCAGTTCAGCTAAACTTATCTGAAAATAAGCCATTACTAGTATAGTGTACTAATTCTAGTAAAAAAATAAAAATAGAGATTTTAGCTATTATTGCAACAAAAGTTGTAACTATTGTAGGTATGGCGTCATAAACATCAGGACTTCAAAAATGAAAAGGTGCAGCTGATACTTTAAATAAAAAACCTACTGACATTATTACAAGAGAAATGTTAATATAAAAAGGTTTATATCAGTAAATAAGATTATTTATCAAATCTATATTTGATATAATTGATAAACTAATTATAACATAAAACCCGTCTAAGTTAGTAGTACCTGAATTTGCGTACAATAAACTTGTACCTAATAAGATAAAACAAGAGGATAAACCTCCTAATAAAAAATAAGTAAGTCCAGCAGAGGTAGATAATTCAAAATTTCTGTACAATGTAGAAAGTAGATATAATCCATAACTTTGCAGTTCTATAGATAGAAATATAGAAACTATATCACTAGTTGAGACTAAAAATATAGCTCCTGTTATTATAAATAATATAATCAAAGGATACTCAATTATTTTAAATTGTTGTCCCATTTTATTTAATATTTCTGTGTAATTCTTGAAAAAAGAATAATAATAAAAACTTAAAAATAAGTTATACAAGCTAGCATTTTTTTTAGACCAAACTCTTCTAGGATAAAAAGCAGTTAATTGTAAAATGACAGCACTTACTGAAAATATAAATATGTGAAATATTTGCGTTAAAGATGTAGCATTAAACAACCCTCCATACAAACCTATTCCACTAGATAAAGATTCATAAATAAATAAGCTTAAAAAAGAAATGGAGATCAAGTGAAACAAAATTATTATTGCGACCCTAGAACATAGAATAGACATATCTAGCCTTAGTGTGGCAGCATTTGACAGTAGTAATGATAATATGGTATAAAAAAGCATTGTTTTTGTAGGATTCAAACCTACTTGTTTTTTTTTTATTAAAGTAAAAACAAAAATAAAAAAAACTTTTTTATTTTTCTGCTTAAATTGTAATAATATAAATTATATGTTATAAATTTTTTTTAGATATAAAACCTTGAGCTGGATCTGAGCCAGGAGAGAAACTCGAATTCTCATTCTTAATGCATGAAATTAACGTTCTAACCTGTTGAACTATCCTGGCAATGTTGTATAGTTCTTGATATCAGATTAAAATTATTACCGGACTTATATTAAATACATTAAGGTGTGGAGACCCTGATTTGAACAGGAAACCTTCTGTTCCACATACAGTTGTTCTACCAATTGAACTATAACCACTTTATAATAGTATTTTGGTTATGTTGGAGTGATTTGAACACTCATTAGTAAACACCAAAAATTTATGACTTACCTATTAGTCTACAACATATATAAGAGCACTCTCTTTCTCTTTCTCTTTCTCTTTCTCTTTCTCTTTCTCTTTCTCTTTCTCTTTCTCTTTCTCTTTCTCTTTCTCTTTCTCTTTCTCTTTCTCTTTCTCTTTCTCTTTCTCTTTCTCTTTCTCTTTCTCTTTCTCTTTCTCTTTCTCTCCTGCTTTAATCTTTTTTTATTTTACAATTATTATTATTTATTAATTACCTGTGTACTTAGTAAATAGGGTAAATCCGACTTGAACGGATAAGATTTTTAAATCAAATAGTCCTAAGCTATTCATGTCTACCTATTCCATCACTACCCTTTTTTTATATACACACATGTAAATAAATAAAAAAGTCTTTATATTATTATGCGAATCTGCTCGTTACTATATATTTAAGGTTGCTATTAACAAGATTAAACATGTATCTAATATAAAAGGATAGCAAATCTTTTTTTTTCTTCTCTTGTCTTCTAATTCGTCCCCGTTTAAACCACTATTGAAGACTAAAAAAAAAAATAAGAGACTATTCTTTTTTAGATTTGTTTTACTTTTCTCCTGCTTTAAACTATAATAGCCTTTTTCCATATAATACTTAATATCAAATCGTCGTTATAGGGGTTAAGCTATTAATATACATATATAAAACATTCACAATCTGATTATTTATTTTTTTTTTTTTAATTTTTTTTTATTTAAATCAATAAATATCACGCTTTTCTCACTTAAGCCTCCTTACTTTTAAAATAAACAGAAAATATCCTTCATATTTAATGGGAACCTACTAAAAAAGTAGGGTTTGGGTTTTATTTTATTTTTTTTTAGAGTATTCTTTTTCTGTTTGTCTTGCTTTTGTTGTTGCTCTTGCTCTTGCTCTTGCTCTTGCTCTTGCTCTTGCTATTTATCTTTATTTCCAGCCACTCAGGTTCACAGGAGAAGTATTTATAATTATTGTGTAAACAAGTGCTCGAAATAAGATTTGAACTTATAACCTAAACATCTTCAATGTTCCGCTCTACCAACTGAGCTACTCGAGCTAGAATATTTATTTATAAAAATATTTACATAATATAATGTAATTGAATAAAAAGCAGATTAAGTGAAAACCTAATTATTTAAACCAGATTGTAAGGCTTATAATAAGATTTAATGTGGATTTTATAGAAAGACACATTATTGTAAGCTAAAAATTTAGACTTGTCTTTTATTTGTTTTTGTTCAAGATTAAAACATTTAGTTGCTTGAATTCAATCAGATTATAAAAGTTTTTACTATTATGTTTTATTATCTTATCTTCTATTTAAAACATTTTATTGTTTTTTTACTAATTAGAGCTAATTTTATTGCTTAGTGTGTCCTGCCTGCCTGCCTGCCTGCCTGCCTGCCTGCCTGCCTGCCTGCCTGCCTGCCTGCCTGCCTGCCTGCCTGCCTGCCTGCCTGCCTGCCTGCCTGCCTGCCTGCCTGCCTGCCTGCCTGCCTGCCTGCTTTATTTCTTAATTCTGTTTTTTAGACATATTTGGTGTTTATTCTGCTTTTTAGACTTATTTGTGTTTTTTTTAATTAAAAACACAAATGTCTAAATCACATATATGAACCTTTAATAAAAAGATTAGAATTTGCTTATGATCTATCTAAATAGTATTGTTTAACAAGAGTGTTTAGATCTGCTTTATCTTATAAATATTATCTATATAAACACCTTAATTTAATTCATTATCATATATGATTGCTCTTTTTATCTTTTTTTTTATCTTATATACCTGGTTATAAACTATTTTTGTAGCTATAGTTAATTTTATTGCTTATTTAAACAAAATAGAATTATAAATTTTTAAACATTTATTTTACTTTTATTTCATGGTTCACCTGTTTATTATTGTTATTAATTTGCCTGGTGCAGATTAAAAATTACTTTTATAATTGAGCTTAATTAAAAGTCGCACTTTAATCGTGGAATGCTATATCAAGTGAGGCGTTAGCTAAAACAACACCACTAAGTCCTCCAACAGTAAACATAAATACAAACCCCAATGCAAATAGCATAGTTGGTGTTAATTGAAGAGATCCTCCGTAACAGGTAGCTAACCAGCTAAATATTTTAATACCAGTAGGTACTGCAATAATTAATGTAGCGGCTGTAAAGTAGGCATGTGTATCAACATCTAAACCTACTGAATACATGTGATGACTCCATACTACAAAACCTAAAACCCCAATAGACATCATAGCATATACCATCCCTAAATAGCCAAACACAATCTTATTAGAGCTTGCTGATATTGTAGTACTAATTACACCAAAACCTGGTATAATAAGTCTGTAAATTCTAGTATATACCATATTAACTATATATTAAACTCTTTAAACTTTAACTCGTAAATTACTTATATAAAGGTCTTTTTTACCTTTAATTAAAAATGAGAAAAAAAATTACAAATAACACTAAACTTAGAAAAATTGGAGATATTAGGACTCGATCCCAAAATAACGATATGCAAAATCGACGTTTTACCAGTTAAACTATATCCCCTATAATTTAAATTAATAAATTTTAGATTTCCTATTTTGCTATTCTATCTTGTGTTATCTTTTATTATTGGAAGGGTGGAGATAAATAGATAAGACAATACAAGACAAGATAATAGAAAAGAAAAGCGCACTTAATATTTATAAGAGTTCGTATAGAGTATTTATCCGAAAAACGACTTGAACGTTTACGATATTAATCAATAAATCTTAAATTTACCCTGTCTACCTATTCCAGCACTCGGATTAACATATTTATATAAACATCTAAATATAGTTATAAGGCCAGAATGATTTGAACACTCATCTGAGCTATCATGAGCAGCTTGCTTTACCAATTAAGCTATAGCCTTTGTAGATATAAAAGTAATTAAATTATATAAAAGTAATTAAATTATATAATACGAATACAAATACAGATATTTAGGATTAAAATAGCGGCAAACTGCTAAATCTAAAGCTAAAAATTGGAACTATGACACCTTTAGATTGGTCTCCACACTACAAAGTAAAACCCTTAATTTACAGTTAAATTAAGGCTACCTGTTAATAATATAACTAGTAAAATCTCCGCACTTAAAATTAGCTCATAACTAATTAATTGAGCTGTACTTCTCAGTGGGGGCTGCAGACCCAGACCCAGACCCAGACCCAGACCAGACCCAGACCCAGCAGGGGGCTGACCCAGGGAGGGGGGGGTGCGTTGTTAACAACCTCAGTTTTATGCTTATATATATTTTTTTTTTATAATTTTAATCTAAAATTGGACTTTTGTTATTAGAAATTTTAGATTTAATTTTAGAAAGTTAGAAAATTCATTTATAATTTATTAATAAAATATCTACTGGACATTGTTTTTCTTCCCTTTCCGCAATTGTTACAAGACAAGGCAAGGCAAGAGCGACCTTTATCAAAACTGGTACAATAACAATCAATACTTCAAGAATAGATATAAATACCTAATCCATTATTTTTTATCTCACAGCTTTGATCCTCTAAATTGCTTTTACGATTCACCACAGCTAACTTAAAAGCTGTTTTATAATCATAAACAGTAAGAGTTTAGATCTCCAATTTTCATTTTCATTTTAATTTTCATTTTAATTTTAATTTTCATTTTCATTTTCCCACTATTTCTTGTATTTCTTTGTTTTTATTTTTTCTGTCTTCCTCTCCTTGTAATTTAGCTAACTTATCTTGCAACTCATGAAGTTCATCAACCTTAACATTATATCTTTCAAAAAAATAATCTTGTATCTGTTTTCTTTTTTTTCAATTTTTATCTTATCATGTTTTTTGTCTAAAGCATCCTGTAACTTTAACTTTAGAGCTTTAATTTTTATTTTTTAACGATCTTTATCATGTGATTGATAAACTTGTCTATCTTTAGTTTTTTGCTTTTGTTCATGCAATCTTTTTAATCTAGCTTTTTTTTTTTTAACTACTACACTGTTTATTTCTGTTTTTTATATTTAGTTTAAGATTACGGACAATGGATTCGAACCACTATTTGGGGGGCATGAGCCCCCTATGTTACCGTTACATCAATCCGTATGTGGGTTATTAAAAAAAAACTAAAACTACCCCAAGAGGAATTCGAATCCTCGTTTTAATGGTGAAAACATCATGTCCCAACCACTGGACCACTGGGCTTTAGATGGTTTCCCCTGTACCTGTACCTGTACCTGTACCTGTACCTGTACCTGTACCTGTACCTGTAATAAACATTTTAATAAGAGCAAAAGGCCTGCCCAGTGAAAGTATCGAACTTACTTCTCCTCCAGATTTAATAGCAAAATAGGCGTGGATGCGGGTGCATTACTCAAATGCGGGTGCATGACAAACCAGTGCAATTGCTTATAAGCTAACCGGATGCATGACAAAACGGACGCATTACTTATATGCTAACCGGGCTTTAATATTTATGTTGTAATAAGATAAAAGTCAAACTTAATCTGATTTAAACAGGGTTTTTAACTAAGTTAAAAACCCTTAATGTTTAAACTAGATTTTTTTTTTTTGGGGAAAACATCATGTCCTAACCACTGGACCATTGGGCTTTAGATGGTTTCCCCTGTACCTGTACCTGTAACTGTACCTGTACCTGTACCTGTACCTTTATTAAACATTTTAATAAGAGCAAAAGGCCAGCCCAGTGCAAGTATCGCACTTACTTCTTCCGATTACAAAACGGGTGCATTACTTTTATGCTAACCGGGCTTTAATATTTATGTTGTCATAAGATAAAAGTCAAACTTAATCTGATTTAAACAGGGTTTTTAACTAAGTTAAAAACCCTTAATGTTTAAACTAGATTATTTTTTTTTTTTGGGGGGGGGGGGGAAACTTAATATTTAAATTGGATTCTTTTTGTATTTGATTTAAACCAGATGGATCTGCACCATCACCTAATAAGTGTATTGTTAAGTAAATTAAAAATATTAGTACTTAATGCCTAAAAATGTCACAATTCTGTCAGCTAAAGCCTATTAATTAAGATCTTTATCTAAAAAAATAAGATCTAAAATCGTAGTATTAAACTACGTTTATTTAAGAATATCTTAAGGTTAGTTTCGTGCCTAGATTCATTCAGCACTTAACGTTGACTAACATAGCCTTCCTGCCGTGCCTATGCTAAATATTACTTTAGTGTGAAGTAAAACCTTATATAAGCCATATTAAAAAGAGAGGGTTTCCCTTCCCTTTTCCTATAAACTTATATTTTAATATAGGAACATAAACAACAGGTAGACCAGAGGTTAATATATCCATTTCCTTACGTACGTCGGGTCTATCCTTATTTTATTCTAATTTCCTCTAGAAGATAGAAACCATACTGTCTCACGACGTATTTAACCCAGCTCGTGTAACTCTTTAATCGACGAACAGTCGAACCTTACATGGCTCTTGCATTCATGAGGATGAGTTAAGCCGACATCGAGGTGCCAAACTTTGCAGCCGATTTGAGCTCTCTTGCAAAATTAGCCTGTTCAATATTTGTTATCATAAAGGCTTTTTATCCTTTATTTCCCCCTTTTATAAGGGGGTTCAGACTATTTCTTCATCTATATTTAATCTATAATATATTTGCAATGCTATATTTGTTATCTAGTATAATTATGTTATATATTTTTTTTTATATTTTTATTTTTTTTTTCCTGCCCTGCTTTTTGTTTTCTTTTTTAATATGATGCAATAATACATATGGTTTTTATTAAACTATAATTAAAGATATCTATATAAGTATAATTATCTTTTTTTAGTCACTACTACTTACTCATCCTTTTATACCATAGGATCCTATACGTTTTTTAGAATTTAACTTTGTATATTGTAAGTTAGATTTAGAATGACCTCTTAATATAACTGTAGAAAGTTTTTTAAAAGAAGAATCCATATTTCGTATATTACCAAGATATACCTTTTTAAACAAAGATCTTGAGGCAGTATAACGTCTAGTCAATCTACCTGCTGCTTCAATTCTTATACCTTTTACAAACTTGTACTTAATTGAATCTAAAACGGTCTTTATCACATGTCTATTTTTTATAATCTTTTTATTATGAGAAAAAAAAAAATTTTTTTTTCCTACTTGTGATTTTATTATTTCTTTTTTTTTTTCTTTTTTTTTCAATATTAAGTATATAGTATACAAAGAAGGATCTGAACTTATCTTGTTTTCTAGTTGTTTTTCTTCTTGTTCTTGTTGTTCTTGTTGTAGTTGTAGTTGTTGTAGTTCTACTATTCCCATTTGTTTATAAGCAATATGATTAGACAATATATTATTAAGCTTAAAGTTTTGTGGTATTCTCAATTTATTATACATTTCGTCAAATACGGTTAGTCTATCTACAGGTGGCATTTTAAACATTAATGATCTTTTTAATACTCTTCATAAACTATTTTTTTTGTTCCTAATTTTTTTTACTAGAGTATCTGTAAAAATATAACTATTTAAATAAAAATATTTTAAGTTTACTAAATTAAACTCTATTTTTTTATGTTTGTAAAATTTTTCGATTAAGCTAGTTAAAGGTAAAAGGTAATTAGATTTAAATTTAGATTTATTAATAAATATTATCTGTTTTATATATAAAGATTTAATATCTCTGCGTAAAGATTTACTAATAAAAATTTTTAAATATTTCTTTTCATAATTGTTAAAGAAACTCTTATGAGTCTGGTGATTAAGTGTTTTAAAAAGTATTTCTTTTTGTTCTAAAACATTTGAAATAATCTTTAAACCTTTTTTTACTATATTTTTTAATCTTTTAAGTTTATTTTTATTTAGATACGTTATTTCACTAAGTGTTAAAAGTTTAGATCTTTTTTTTATATACCTTGATCTTTTTTTTATATACCTTTTTTTACTAAGTGTAGATATTTTTCTTATTTTTTTTTTTATATACGTTTTTTTACTAAGTGTAGATATTTTTCTAAGTGTAAGTGTAGATATATTTTTAATTTTGTTTAGATAAAATCTTTGATGTCTATTATATATATATATAGTTATATTTACTTTATCACTGGTATGTTTTATTTCTGCTCTACTTACTAGTACTCTTTTTACAGATGACTTTCTAAATCTAAAACGTAAAGAGGGAGATTTATTTATCTTTCTTTCTAACTTTCTGCTATATAAATTAAAATAACTTTTTATTAATTTAAGTAAAGCTTTATCAGCTCTAGGTAATAATTTTGTTGTATTTTTATTATAAGCATATATACTATTAAATCACTCTAAATTTGCAGGAGGATAATGTCTATCAATATGTTTTTCATTACGATTATGGTAATCTTTTTTCTTTTTCTCAATAGAGTTGTTTAATTTTAGATTAAATATGTTTAACATTAAATTTGGGATATAATAGGACTTATAAAATATATATATATATTATTATAGAGAATCAGGTCCTAAGCTCAACTTTTAATCTAAGGGTTGAGTCTATTACACTAATATTTTAAATATAAATATTAATTATTATACAGACATATCTTAACATGATTAAAATTGAACCACTTTGGTATATAAGATATGTCCAATATTATTTAGATTATAGATATATATAGATGCTGGGCGTTAGTAAAAGGTTATTGTTAGCAATACTCACCTTCTAGTCGTTGAACGTTCAAACTTTACTGGTCTAATTATATTTAGATAATCTAAGTCTAATTACAACAATGCTTAAGTAAGCTTCGCTTCAAATATACTTATTAAAAGTTAATTTAACAAGTGTTTCTTGAATTTTACCCAGATGGTTACCAATAGTTAATGTGATAAAATAAACATTGGAGGACTAACATATAATCCCTAGCGTAGCTTTTTCAATAATACAAGACCTTTCCTTTCTGCATCTTGTGATCATATGCCCCGCTTACGCGACTGAAAGACGTGTAAGTCAAACAGTATAGCAAGATTAAGCCATTAAACTTGTTACGTAAAATTATTATCATTTAGCTTGTTATCTACCCCATAATAAGGAATGCATGCCTAATATTAAATAATAAACATAAAATTCCATAATATAAAAAAAATAGAAATAAACAAGTTAACAACAAAAAACATTACTAAAATAATATATTTTAGGTTGATCAATCCTTTTAAATATAATAACTAAATAATGTTTTAATTACACCTAAATGTTATATAGTTAAAATCCTACTTTTATAAAAAAAAAGTTCTAACTTAAATAGATTAATAAGTAGATTAGTTATAAATAATTTATCACTAATAGCAAACATAAAAGAGATGCGAGATGCGAGATGCTATTTTTGTTTTTAAAAAAGCAGTTGCCTCTTGCCTCTATATTTAATTGCAAATTTGCAATTTTTAAATTTAAATTTGGATATACCCAGGTACTTTTTATGGGATCTGTGCCCCGCATAAACTGCCACCAAGCAACTGTACCCTGATTTGTAGGGTTTATTCAATATGACCCCCGTTAGTAAAGGTGTTTCAATGTTGTCTTATCAACTACCTTATACACTAAAACTTGTTATATCATACCCAATAACTAGCTGCAGTAAAGCTGCATAGGGTCTTCTCGTCTAACTAGAGGTAAACTGTATCTGCACAGTTATTCCAATTTCACCGAGCCAATCATCGAGACAGCTGTTGTATCGTTACATCATTCATGCAAGACCGCATTTAACGGCCAGGGTATTCCGCTACCTTAGGACCCTTATAGCTAAAGCCGCCATTGAACGGGGTTTCTATCAAAGCCTAACCTATATTAGTCAGATAAGCAAATCATATACCCAGCCGTCATCGGGCAGACATCACACACTATACTTCGAATTCTTAATTTTTTGCAGCATGCTTTGTTTTAATTAAACAGTCGTACAACATCATTCTGTGCCTCCTCTTCCATCCTTGATATTAAGAAAGTGGAATGGCCCACCATATCCCTAAGTTACGACGGAGTCAATTTGCCGAGTTCCTTAATGATTGTTCACTCGAACGCCTTCGTATTCTCTACTAGCTTACTTGTGTTAGTATTTAGGTACGGTTGATATAGACATTAAACCCGTTTTCTGGTTTTTATTTTGGTTTTTATTCGATGCAAGGCAATTAACCTCATATAAGGCAATTAACCTCATATAAGGCAATTAACCTCATATCTATAAACTGCAGTATAATGCCGAGTTCACAGTTTTCCAGAACATTTCTCACCTTTTTTTTTATACACCAACTATATATCTATAACAGATGCATAAATGTTATTTATAAATGTTATTTGCTATTAAACTCTCTAGATTTGCTCATCGTTTAAACCTTAGGGACTAAGTACAATAAAACCTATCTAAGCTGATTTATTGTCTATTTAAAACCCAATTATCTCATTTAAAATTCAGCTCAGATTTATTTTAGATTATCGTTTTTAAACTTAGAGGCCGTTACTTTAAGTAAATACCATAAGCTTTAGGCGAGGGAATAATATAATAAGTATAATTACAACAATGCTTAAGTATAATTACAACAATGCTTAAGTAAGCTTCCATTTAAGTAAGCTTACTTAAGTTTAATTACAACAATGCTTAAGTAAGCTTCCATTTAAGTAAGCTTTGCTTTAAATATACTTAAATTCCCTTTATCGTTACTCATGTCAGCATTATCACTTGGGTTACCTTTTTTTAAGTCTTTTAAAGAAAAAATCTGAGGTTTGCCCAATGTTCCGCTACCCCATAAATACTATATATAACTATGATATATAAATAAATATGGACAATGTTTCGGTATATTGTTTAGATCCGTTAAATTTTGGGTGCTTTCTACATGCAAAACATATAATCGATTTACAAACTAGTGCTCTGCTACGATGTCTTCAAAAAATGGCCGATTCTAAGCCTATTTACTAGTCGTTTATGAAAAAAACTACCTTAATTTCACTTAACAATAATTTAGGAACCTTATTAACTATTGTTCTGGGCTGTTTCCCTTTAGACATACAACCTTAGCGTACTATGTCTGATTATTCAATATTTATCATAGCCCTTCCGAGGCCGAACACTCACTGATAGTATCTTCACGACCCCCAATGTCTACAGATAACATCTTTTTATCAATGTTAGCTGCATGAGGTGCAGTGCTGTACCTGCCATGATGTTATTTAAATTACCTACTCAGATAGGTTTCGCGGAAAACCAGCTATCCTAGTCAGTTTTGTCTTTCACTAACTTACCACAATTCTTCGGATATCTATACAACGATAACCCGTTCGAGCTTTTATAACCCTGATCGTGGTAAGATCACTAGGCTTCGGGTCTAATTTTAGATACTACATCATTGTTTCATAATTGGTTTATCTGCGCAATTTGGTAAAAACTAGTATGGTATGGTCTGGTAACAAATTAATCTGGTCTTTTAACAAATATTTTCTAATTTTTACCTATTTGCTCGCATCTAATATTAACTTGCTGACCCATTATGCAAAAGGTACGCTCTCATTGTTTATTTAAACTTTGATCGAGCTGCTTATAAAACTACTATTTCAATCCTTTCCCTCACGGTACTACTTTTACTATCGCTTATATATCATATTTAGCCTTAGAGGAAGGTTCCCCTATATATTCAAACAGGTTTGTACTCCATTTTACTTAAAAGGCTATTCCTATTTCATTCACACTACTTACAGAATCTCGTTTGATTTGTTTTCCTGAAGTTAATAAGATATTTCAATTCACTTCGTCTTATTTAATTAATTTCTAATTAGAGTTCATCTACTATCTATTCAATTTCGAATTTAATAGTCTTCTACGACTTTTACTCTCTTTGATATAAAGCTGTGAATCCATAATAGTTTCTTTGTATACTTGCCGCCATTAAATATATTTAACGACAAAAACAATACTTTCCATATTATTCATTACAATGTTGTTTTTTATATTTAAATAATGTTTACTACAATGTTGTAGTAAACAATTAATGTTTTCGGGTTATTATGATTCGAACATAACAATTCCTCAACCCAAATGAGACGCCTAACCAACCTGGCTCTAACCCGTATATTTAAATATGTTTAAATATGGAAAAATTGTCTAGTAATTTTTATTTTTATTTTTATTTTGCAGAGAATATCCGATTCGAACGGATGTGATCACTTAGACCAAATAAGTCTCAAGCTTATCGCTTTAAACCTCTCAGCCAATTCTCTAAAATTTTTTTTTTATTTTTACTTTTTTATCTTTTTTATCTTATCACCGATCTTGTTAAGGTGAAGATCGGTGATAGGGTGAAGAAAAGGTGATTAGGTTATATGGGGTTGTGGTAAACCAGAATCGGTGAAACGATGATAACAATAAAAACAAGGTTTTATCTGCAGCTGCAAACTTTATTTTTGCCTTGCCTATGTAATAATTATTATATAATATTGTTATACATGCTATTGATCTAGTATAAATCAGCAGATCCAGATTAAAACTGAATATTTATTTAAAAAGTGTATATTTTTGTATTAAAAAAGGATATTTGTAACAATAATAGTTAAAAAAATATAAAACAGAATACATGTAATATGAATGAGCCTAAGATTGAGTTAAATCTAGACTCTGTTTGTTACTTGTAAGAGCAAATATTATATATACATTTTATAATCCTAATCCTACTAGAACACTTTTTACAAAACCAATTGATTTTACCATACCCTTGTTGCCTTGCCTTTGCCTGCTTTTTTAATTAGAATTGTTTTTACCCACTACCCACCAGATTGATTAATAATAACTTTCCCTAAAATAACCCCATCAGATTTGGGGGGTTTTACCTTTATACCTTTAAGTGCGGAAATATTATATTTAGTTTTAGTTAGTAAAAGTTGTTTTTGAACCGTTGTAACTTTTAGATTATAAATTTAGAATTATAACTAAGATATTTTATTAAGTAAGGTATGAGGGAGATATTGTATTTAAATTTACGATTAGTATAAACATTTATATTACTTAAATACGAATATATATCCTATATCCTACTATTTTTAATAATATTTAGAATTATGATAATATGAGTGAGATAAAACTGTTTATAAAAATCTATAATACCTCCATCACCTTATCACCTAATCACCAACCGTGAACCAAGGGTGAAATTGTGAAGACCGGTGAAACGGTGATAAGTTATTGATTCCTCAGCGATTTGAACGCCAATCCTACTTTTATCAAAAGTATACTTTACCGATTAAGTTAAGGAACCTTTATGTACCAGATTATAGATCTATAATCTGGAACATAATTTAATTCTATTATTTTTATATGCATTTATCTGCATTTTTTTTTTTATTGTTCACAAGGGCAAGGGTGATGAAAAGGAAAAGGAAAAGAAAAAAAGAATAATTGTGTATATATACATATACAATATTTAGTCTTGTATATAATGAACAGTATACTATAACAGTAAAACAGTAAGCTTTAAATTTATAATGATAATTTTCAAATAAGATAAAAACGTCTTATTATTTTTTATTTTTTTTTAATTTTGCGTTGCGGAAAAAAGATGATTCGAACATCCAGGTGTTTATAACACAATATTTAGCAAATATCTCGCTTTACCAATAGCAACTTTTCCTTTGTAATATATCTATTAATAAAAGCGAGTTAGACCGGCTACGATCCGGCATCTACTTCCTCGACAAGGAAGCCCTTTACCAATTAAGTTACTAACCCTATATAAATATAAGATTACGGACAGCCGAATTCGAATCGGCACACATCACTTGGAAGGCGATCGGTCTACCTATTTAACCTATGTCCGTTTTTATTATTTATAGATTTAATGTATATTTTGCAAAAAGGTAATAGTTACCTAACTCTAACTTAAAGTGAGTTGGAAAGGATAGAGTATCTTAAAAGTTTTTGTACTTTTTTGTTTTTTGTTTTTTGTTTTTTCTTCAGTAAACCCGTGTATTGTTAAAACACCTGATGTTGTAAGTGTAAAAAGAGCAAAAGAGGTAAAAATAGGCCATTGAGAAGGAGATACAAGATGAAACGGATGAGATATAAAATGACTTGTAATTATGTTTTTAATTGTTGTTATTTAATTATTTTTTTTTTTAATCCACATCACTATCTAATGTGGATCTTTTTCCTAACCACTATATAATCTGCATGTTTTTCTTTCTGCGATGGTTACAAGAGCGACCATTATCAAAACTGGTACAATAACAATCAAGACTTCTAGAATAGATGTTAATAAAGGTAAATTAAAAAAAAAACAGAAAAAATCACAATTTTACCAGATTGTGGTTAGATCACTCTTTTTTAATTTTTTTTTATCTTATCTTTGTTTTTTTAAACTTCGGCTTTAAGTGAACCGCTATTGCGCTCACGCTTCTCCAGTTTTTTCTTGTTTTAAACAAGGATCACAACCCGTTTACCAGATTGTGGTTGAGGGTGTCGTTGCCCCCTCCCCCCTGATCAAGATGACGCAATGATGGTTGCTCCACCCCATCAAGAGTACGCAATAAAAGAACAGCAAAGATCAGAATTTTTAAATTTGGCTTTAAGAACAGCAAATATCAGGATTTTAAACTTCGGCTTTAAGTGAACCGCTATTGCGCTCACGCTTCTCCAGTTTTTTCTTGTTTTAAACAAGGATCACAACCTGTTACCAGATTGTTGTTGAGGGTGTCGTTGCCCCCTCCCCCCTGATCAAGATGACGCAATGATGGTTGCTCCACCCCATCTAGAGGACGCAATGGTGGTTCAAAATAAACATTGTTCATGATCAAGATGAGGTTATTGTCGTTGTTTACCTCTATCTCTCACAGCTGTAGATCTGCGAGCTTTTAATCAAATCCTAAAATATAATCTGAAAATTACTGACCCTTTGTGGGTCAGTAATTCAGTAGGGGTTTCTTTAAATCTCTAAAATTAAAAAGAGAAAGCAAATCCTAAAATATCATCTTAAAAAACTGACCTCTCTCTCTTCTCTTTTAGAAAAAAAAAATGCAAAACGTTAAATTTAATCTTGTAAAAAAAAATAAAAAAATATAGACAACTTTACAACTCTTATTCTAGATTCGAACTAAAATCAAAATATCAGAAGTATTTTGCTCTACCGTTGAGCTAATAAGAGTTTATCCATCACTCTGCTGTTTAACCTCTCCTAAGCTAATAACAACATGTAACCGAATGCTAAATTATCTAATTATGCTCTACCACTAATCTAATGACAACCTGTAACCGATTGCAATCTGATTATGCAACAATTAGCAAGCCGTGCTACATCTAGTACAGTGTCTACCCGGTAATGTTCATTGTTCTAGACCTCTAGCTGCGCAAGTTGGACACTTAAAACCAGGCATAAGATATCTAAAATGCATTTAGATCTGCATCTGCAAAAATTATTTGAAAAGTTTTTGTATTTATAAAAAAAAAAAGTGCTATAAATACCTATAACGTGAAATTTACCTTAGGGTTTAAGAGTATCACAAAGTTACATGCAGTCTGAGACTAGTTTTATAACACCTTTTGTATATACCAAAATAAAACTTAATTATAGGATATTATCTAAAGATAAATATGACAAAAACAAACAAATAAGAGCTTTAATGAATTCGTTAGATGCTAATTCATTATGTTCATTATATCTTAGATTTATAAAACAATATAAGGATGTTCAGTTTTTCGCTATACATGATTGTTTCGCTACTACTTTTGATAAAGTATTTACATTAAAAACTTTATTGGTTTAAGTATATGTTGACTTATATTCAGAACAACATTATTTAGAAAAATTTGATAAAAGTTATACATTTCAAGCTAGTTTTACCACTCATTTTACCTAAGGTAATACATATAAGTATACTTAATATAAACTGTATGTTATTTATATAGCTAAAATAACTTTGAAATCCTTTATTAGTCTAACACCTAATACTAAAAAAAAAAATTTTTKTTTTCAACAATAACTACTCTCAAGTCTAGTTTGGTGTTTTACTTTAACTTTTACCTCCCTGTGGTTTAGGAGTATGTCTAAAATTAATGATATATCCATTTAATCAATAATTCAGATTAAACCAAACAGATTGTTACATGTTTTTTTTTACCAGGTTGAACACGGTAGAAGTGATCATCTATAAGGAGAAGAAAACTAATAATAAAAGTCAAGAGCTCCCCTATAGTAGTCACTAAACAGAGAAAAAACTTAGGCGCCCATAGTGGGGCGACAAGAGCACTCAGATTCGAACTGAGATCAAAAAGTCTGAAGCTTTCAGTTTTACCTTTAAACTATGCCCTTCTAGACACCTTGTTAAACAAGGCTTCAGGTAGATATCTAGCTAGGCACCTTGTTAAACGAGTCTCCATATAGTACAATGTTTATTATCTAAACTAAAACTATACACCTAGTAGTTGCTAAACTTTGGCTAAATGTTTTTTTTTGTTGTCATGATATAAATTTTAGTTTTTCCTCTCTCAGCTCTCTTCAGAGGAGATCGTTCGCAAGAGTATTTGGAAAGTTAAAGTTTTTGTATTTTTTTTTTACCCTTGCTGACTCGTCAGGGGGCTTTAAGTTAATCTCATGCTTGTCCCATTTCTGGTCTTTTTTTTTTTAACAAGTATCACAACTTTACCAGATTGTGGTTTTTAATCTGAGTTATATCACTTATGACCTTTTTTTCACCGGTTTTCACAATTTCACCCTTCTGCCTGGTACTGTTTAAAAATATAAATGTCTTACTTCTTCAGAAAGAGGTGTAGAACATAGAGTAACATTGTCCTATATGAAAGGTATGAGCTTTAAAATGACTTTTAAATATGTTTTTAATTAGATATACAATAATAATGTTGTATATTATACTAATAAAAATTAGTGTAGTTGTCATTTTACTATAACAATAAAAAAAAATGTCTAGAACTCAGAATTTTACTCTAATAATAAAGGGTGCGTAAAGAATGGACATCATTAATAAATAAGTGATTTGTATACTCTAAGTAACGGACAGATTTAATAAGTGATTAGGACACTCTAATTAACCGACGGATTTAATAAGTAATTAGGACACTTTAACTGTCGAGACTAAGAAATAAGTGATTTGAACACTCAACCATCCGTGTGTAAAACGGAAGCTCTACCTTTGAGCTAATTTCTTTTAATCAAAATTAGAGGTTTATATTTGCTTTTGTACTTGTGTTCACTTCTTGCTTTATTTTGTGTACAAATATAATACATATTTAATTAGATATATAAAAAGATATCTTTTTTTATTTTAAGACCTATGGGATTCGAACCCATATATTGGTGATTAAAAGTCACATATTTTGCCATTAAATTAAAGTCTCCATCAATTCCTATCACCCTTTTTTTATTTATCCGCAAATGTCTTTTTCTTCACCTGTTCATTTTTCTTGCTTGGTTCCTTACCCTTGTAGGTTATTAGATGAACAAGAGATGATTAGGTTATAAAAACACTAAATAATTAGTATATAAATCTAAATAATCTAGATTAAAAGTATCTAAATAAACACCATTATAACAAATATTTTTAACATAAATATTTAATGAGCTATTTCTGATCTTTCTTGTCTTACTTTTTCTCTTTCTCTTTCTCTTTGTATTACTTTATTTATTTGTGTTTGTCTTACTCTTGTTACTGTTTGTCTTACTCCTGAAATAATCTAAAGGGTATAAATCAGATTATACAAGTAAAACTATATTTATTTTTTTTTTTTACCAGTTTCTCTCAAAACTCAAAACTCAAAAGTCTTTTTCTCTTTTTTAACTATATTTATTTAATTTATCATATTAAAAGTTAGCTTTTTGTTTAATTGTTATAACAATAGCACCCACCATGGCTAACAGTAATATAATAGAAGTAATAATAAGTCATATCATATAACTAGTATAAATAATGTAACCTATACTAGTTATATGTGTAGTTTCCGCAAGGCTACCATCCCATAATTTACTTGTAACAAATAATACTTGATCCTTATAATTATTAACATTAAAAAATATCATAAGTAAATTACTAATTAATTTAAATAAAGTATAAGCATATAAAACATCGTTAAACAAATTACTTAAATCAAGGATGTAGTATTTATCATGTCTTGCAGCTATATTGAGAGGCAATACTTGATTAACAGAATTAAAAAAACATATAGATATTATTACTGCTAATAATATACTGTTGCTAGTGTTACTTAACAGTTCAGATATTCTAACATTAATTAACATTAATATAAAAATAAATAAAATTGAGACAGCTCCAACATAAACCAACAAATAAGATAAACCTATAAAACTTATACCTAAAGTTATAAGATAAATAGCTATACTTAAAAATAAGCCTATTAGAAACAGTACAGATACTATAGGGTTTTTACTAATTATAACAAAAATACCAGTAAATATGGAAATTAAATAAATAAAATCTAAAATCCCATCCTTGTAACCATTAGATAATTTTTCTATTATAATATATAAACGGGTCATCTAATTAATACTATATATATATATGTCACTAATTGATTACTTAATATAAAATACCAAATTTATTTGTTAATCTTTATAATATATACAATTATTCTTAGAGACTATATATATCAGCCTTCTAGTTATACCTTTGTTGTTTCCTAACTCCTAACTTTTATGTTTTAACGAAAAAAAAAGTGTGATTACCATTTTATGCTTTAGGTGAATCCTAAAAAAACGCGTATAAGATTTGAACTTACAATTGATGTGTCCGAAGCACAGATCTTTACCAGTTAGACTAACACGCTGTGAAAGTGAATCGAACCTTCCTCAAATTATTATCGATTTAACCTCCCACCATTGATCTATAAAGACAAGAGAGGAAAATCAAAAAATCTTTGTTAATTATATTAATTTATTTTCTTCTCTTGTCTTTATTATATATCTAAAATTTTAGATATTAACAAAACAGGCAAATATCTAAATTAATATCAATAGGGTTGTTATGTTATGTAAAAGTAAAAAAAAATCATATTTCTAATCATACTCATAGTATAATAGTACAATAAATTGATTTAGATTTGAATAAAATCTAAAAAAAAAATAATTAGGAAGAAAAGGAATCGAACCTTTGACAGCCATAGCTATTGAGTTTACAGCCCAACCCGTCATACCAACAAACGGGACCTTCCTGACATGTTTAAAATAATTATGGGTATTTTAGGACAGATATTGTTACAAGCAGATATAATTGTCTTCTACAAAAATTATACCTGCTTATAAAAAGTCTTAATGTCCCAGATTCTACTCCTTAAAATCACGAACCATATGATTTTAAGAAACACTTATAAAAATCTTAAACATGTTTTTTTTTTTATTTTTAATATTAATTAAACCCGTGCAACTTCCACTACACGAACCGTATTTCGACTTAACACCCATCAAAGTCATGCATACGAAGATATACTTATCTTAAATTCTAGGTCTAATTACCCAGATTAATAGAAAACGGTAACCAAACTTATTGCACACACTAATTTCAGCGCCTGACGAGTTGTTAGTACCTAGCTGAGATAAATTCACCGTGACATACTTATTCACGATTACTAGTAATTCCTATTTCATGCAGTCGAGTTACAGACAACAATCCATTTTATTGTATATCCAATTTTAGGGGATTAGCTTAATTTCGCAATTTAGCATCCCTTTGTAAGGCTTATGTGGCACGTCTATAGCCCACAATATTTTGGCCATGATGACTTGTCATAGTCCCTTTTCTTATCTCAAATCAATTGAAACAGATCTAAATTTTATTTCTAAATAAAACGAGGGTTTACGTTAATTTTATGGAACTAACCAAAATCTCACGACATTAACTGAAGACAGCCGTGCAACGCTTGTAAATATCTTTAAAGATATATATTCAAATTGTGGTAAGGTTTTTTGTGTATCATCTAATTAAACAACATACTTCACTACTGGTTTCAGAAACGGTCTAATGATTTCAGTTCCAATGTTGCCAAATTACTCTTGAGGTGGAATGCTTACACTTTCATTTATAGACCCAATAATATATTAAACCTATGACATTCATCATTTTCTGCTTAGATTACAAGGGTCTCTAATCCTCTTCACTTAAAAAGCCTTCGTCCTACAACGTCAGTTATTACATAAGAAGATGCCTTCGCATAAATCTGTGCCTTTATCTGGTATGATAGAATTTTATCTCTACACTCAACAGTACTTTAGTGCTTCCTTTCATATAACTCTAGTTAATGTGTCCCCTGTGTTCATGTATTTTGGGCTTTATTAACCGTCTTGGTACTCTTTAAACCCAATAAAGATGAATAACACTTGTCTTTTACGTATTACCGCGACTGCTGGCACGTAATTTGGTCAAGACTAATAGATAGATAATGTCATCATCATAATTCTATCTAGAATTTTAAACTACAAAGTAGTAACTACATAAAAAATGGACCCTTCCTCTTTAAAAGGTTTTCAAATTTTTAAAATAAAAAGGGACCACTCTCTTAAAAGCCATCCAATTTTTTATAAATAAAAAGGGACACTCTCTTAAAATTTAATTTTAAGTAAATGCAATTAGCTTTCGCTTTTCATTCCTCCAAGTTGCTGGTTCAGCCGTTAGGCTATTGACCAATATTCCTCACTGCTGCTACTTTTGTCATGGGCTTTGTTCAGGCCACATTGTGATCGATCAACCTTTCAGTTTCGACTACGTGTATACAATAAAGCTAGTTCTAGTTTACCTTAACTACTAATACACGAGATAAAAAATTCTTAGAGCGAACACAAAGCTTTGTTTCTTTGTTAATATTAGGGATTTTATACCTAACTCTAAGGCAATTATAAAATCTATTACTCACCTGTACACCACTGCTTCTAATTTAGATATTTGAATCTAGAAAAGATTTGCCGTTCGATTAGCATGTGTCAAGCATTTGGACAGCGTTCATTCAGAGCCATCATCAAACTCAATTTATTTTTTTTTATTTTATTTGTTTGTTTGTTTATTTGTATCTTGTCTAGTGATTTTTTAAATCGCTTGTTTTTTTTTTAATTTAATAGTATACTTATTTGGGTGATCCTGATTTTTTTTCTCCTACTCCTATTTGAGAAATCCAATCATTAGAATGTTTTTTTTTAGAAAACTCTAATTTTATAATCTCTCTAAATTTTTTCTTTTTTGTTTTTTCCACATATTTAAAATATTCTTGTCTACTAACTCACAGTTTATATCACGAATAAATAGTCGATTATCACTCGAATAATTAACATGTTCGTTAATAAAGAAAATGACTGAAACTGAGTAGATACTACCTCACTAATTTGGTGTGAATCAGATCTCTCATTAGTTTTATACACTAAATCATTAGAATTAATAAAAACTAGCCCTAGAATAAGCATGGAAGTTTTAATCAAAACTAATATGGATGTTTTAATAATTGTTAATGAAGATGGTATTGCATTATTTTTATACAGTTTTAAATCTCTAAACTTAAATTTATATACTTTCTCTACAAAAAAATTATAGATAGCTTATTTTAAAGATACTCTAAATCAATTAACAACTTAAATTAGACTATCTTGTTAAGTTGTTCAATCTTGAAAAGGAAAATCATTGAATTACACATCATGCAAGAGCACTTCATTGAATGGCACATCATGCAAGAGCACATCTATGTCCTTCTCTTCATCATCCATCAGATCCTTGAGATCTTTTTGATACCTTTCTCGTAACTTTTCGCCAAGATCTTGTCTCCACTCTCTTCTAGTCTCCACAGCTTTCACCTTTAAACCAAGTATGAAAATAGCCTCAAACTGGTCTTCGGTATATGTAGATGTACCCCTTCTATATCCATATCCAGGAATGTATGATATTACAGGGCGTCCTGTGTGAGGGCGTGCCTTGCGTCGTCCCCTTTTTGTTGCTGGAGAAATGTCAGTATAAACCTAAAAAGATGCGTAGTGTTTTTTTTTCTTACATTTGGACGAGTGTTGTATGACAGACTCATCGATAAGACTAGGTGTATTGTGCTTAGGGGATGGTGTATCACCTATAAGACTCGAGGCGGTGTATTTAGGTGATGAAGGATCACCTATAAGGGTTGCAGGGGTGTCGCTGTCTTGGAATGGTGATGGCATTGTTACCCATGGGGGTACAATGGCTTGATGAGGAAAAGGTCGAAACAAGTAATTAGGGTGTGGGTGTGGGTATGGGTCTGACTCAGGATGAAGGTCAGGATTTCGGTCAGGCAGTTGGTTAGGCTCTGTCTTGACTGAGTCTTTGTGTTGGGGGTTTGGACTGTTGTAACTCATGTCTAACAACTGTAAAGTGTGTTTGATGGTACTAGGTTGTAATGAAGAATTGTGTATAAAGGATGGAATATTGCAGGATTAAATATTTCACATGAGAGGGGAGATAAACCAGGATGATATCCTGTTTAGTGAACACTGTATGACGTAATCTGCAGTGGCGGCTTTTATAAACCAATGATGTACATATGACTCATAAGTTCATTAGGCAGCAATGAATAAATAGCTCATTAGATGACGTTTTATGCAAGGGTTATTAGGCAGCAGTGAATAAATGACTCATAAGATGACATGTTATGCAAGGGTCCTTAGGCTACAGTGTAGGAATGACTCATTAAATGACGTTTTATGCAAGGGTCATTAGGCTGCAGTAAAAAAATGACTCATAAGATGACGTTTTATGCAAGGGTCATTAGGCAGTAGTAAAAAAAAATGACTCATTAAATGACGTGTTATGCAAGGGTCCTTAGGCAACAGTGTAGGTATGACTCATTAAAGGACGTGTTATGCAAGGGTCATTAGGCTGCTGTAAATAAATGACTCATTAAATGACGTGTTATACAAGGGTCGTTAGGCTACAGTCTAGATATGATTCATTAAATGACGTGTTATGCAAGGTCATTAGGCAGTAGTGAAGAAATGACTCATTAAATGACGTGTTGTGTAAGGGTCATTAGGCAGCAGTGAATAAATGACGTGTATTACATGGATAATTTGAAGTCCATGGTGTATACTGCAAGAATTATTAAGCAACTATCATGAAATGATACGTCATAAACTTGGCCAATTGAGTCATTATATGACGCGTTCTGCAAGGATTACTAGCCTACTATCGATGATATGACGTGATCTACAAGAATTGCTAGACTACAGGACGTGTTCTGCAAGGATCTGTAGGCAACTATCGGAGATACCGCACCTTCGCTTTTCGGCTCTTGATTTATCAGGCAGCAGTAGGAGTTATCGCGATACCGCCTTTCCGGTACTAGCCCGCAGTCGGTGTTATCGCGCTACCGCCTTTCCGGTACTAGCAGCAGTCAGATGATTCGACATCCAAACACTAACGTAAACGTCCCTATCGGTTAAATCGCCCTTTATTTTTTTTTTACAGATGACGAATGTTTCACATTACGATCTTAACATACACGTGTGCGCATCTATTGGATAGTATTTGTTATTCTGATGTGCAAAGATAAGGTCTGACCAAGATAACGCGTTAATTTCTTGTCATACAGAACACGTCATCTAATGACTCTATTGACCTATCATATATTGAAGACGCGTCATTTTCTCCCTCCATGAGTCACATGCATAAATCCCTCAATCAACATCACCAATCATATCTCTTGTACTCTTATCTCTTGTACTCTTATCTCTTTTTCATTTTGATCACCTGCTCTGTTCACATGATGATCATAGAGTCATGAGGGGAGGGCGTACAGAGTGAGTCATAGAAATCTTGAAGTACGATGAGTGAAACCTCGGAAAACAGCAGATAGCTCGGTTATTGCTTAAATCAAATCGATAATTACATGTGATCTAGGCAAAAAAAAAAGCATATAAGGAAGAGCAATCTTCTTATTCCCTCTTTTTTTTTGTTCTCTATAAGCTCAAACAGTTACAATCCATCACTATTAGTATCTATTAACACTTATACAATCACAACTTATCCTACATAAATATATCAACAACCATGTCTTCATCTTCTCTATCATCTCTTCCTCATTTATCATCTTCTCTCTCTCCTGCACCACCATCTTCACCCCCTCCAATATCCAGCTACAATACCAACACCGAGTTCCTTGATCAAAGATTAAGAAGTGCCCTTTCATTGGTGGGCAAAAAGGGATCCTCTGAGGCAGAGGTTACAAGATATACAATAATCCTCCTTCAAAAATACTTCTCATACAACGTCTGGAATCTTGTTGCTCAATACTATACCCAAAACCGAAAATTCCCAGATCTTGTTTTGGAAAATTTCATCCGCCGCCCAGAACGAAAACGAGATAAGATTTTTGTCCCTAAAGTCTTTATCGAGTTAAAAACCGAGGTCAACTCACAAGATGCTATCAAACAACTCATTAACTCCATCTCCAATGAGTTTGGAGAGAAATTCAATTCCAAAGGGTTCTTAATAGGAGTCAAAGGAACCCAATGGACAATAATGGATTATCACCTTGTCACAGCCCAGAATATGCAAAACCCCAAATGTCTCATTCGCAACTTTTATGATGACAGGGAGGGCGATACGATACAACCAGAACGACCTAGACCATCAAAGCAATACAAAGACTACGAATTCATGGACTTGAAGTTGTCAGATGACAGTTCAAATTTATTTAAAGCCTTGGACTGGATAGGGAAAGAAAACCAAGCCAAAGATTTGACTTTTATGCAACGACATGCTAAACATCTACCGGTATCACTCACAAGATCAACGATGGAATCTCTTGATGATAGCTCGGAGATAGAAATAGAAGAAGCTGAAGTTATAGAAGGACTTCAGGATGAATTTGCTCATCTTATTCCTATGCTTAGAGGAAATTTTGTGGAAATTACAGATGCTATGGATACAGATGATTAAAGTATATTATGTGGGAAGGAAATATAAGAAAGGAATTTGTATGAATTAGATAACTACTAATAGCAAGGTTGTGTAGGTGTGGCTGCATTGTCTAATGATATCTGGTTACAATTTGCTTTTTTTTTTTGTTTTGTATTTTATAGAAATGAAGTCTTTAACTCACAAGAGCATATTATACGTGATTAAAATAACAAATAAATAGTTGTATTTATAAACGCAAATAAAATACTTATATCAATAAAAATTGACTGTCTATTTCCTTTTCTTGATTTTTATCTATATGTTTATTATTAAGAACTCATTCTATGTCATGAATCTTATAAGCTATATCATCATCTAAATAAACAGTTCTATTCGAAATATAAACAACTAAACCGGTATTATCTTTCAAGTATGTAAACAGGTCTTTATCAAATTTTTTTAGATAGTGTTCATCAGAATATAAGTCTATGTAAACAGAAGCCAATATAGTTTTTAATGTAGATATTTTATCAAAAGTGGTAGCAAAACAATCATGTACAGAGAAAAACTGAACATTCTTATATTCTTTTATAAATCTAAGATATAATTAACATAATGAACTAGCATCTAATGAATTCATTAAATTTGGCATTAAAGCTCTTTGTTGTTTATTTTTGTCATATTTATCTTTAGATAATATTCTATAATTAAGTTTTATTTTGGTATATACAAAAGGTGTTATATAAGCAGTACTAGACTTCATATAACTTTGAGAGATTCTTAAACCTGATGGTAAATTTCATGTTATAGGTATTTCTAGCTTATTAAATAAAGTAGCTACATTTTTAATATATCTTCCTAATTTCTGAATTTTTTCAAAATCGTTTAATATTATATGTCTTAAACAACTTGTTAAAAGACTAATATCTCTATCACTAATTTCCTTTTTATTATCATTTTTTGTATATCAATGAACTTTATTTTCATCATAATTAATTTCATCTAAACCAGCAGTTAAATATCTTCTTGGCCATTGGTGTTTCCTTCCTCTTCTTGGCCATTGGTGTTTCGCCCTTGGCCGTTGGTGTTTCGCCCTTGGCCGTTGGTGTTTCCCTCCTCTTCTCTGATTGTGAGCATGTGGGTGTCTGAGTTTAGACTTCTTGCTCACCCCTCTGATTGTGAGCATGTGGGTGTCTGTCTGTCTGTGAGTTGTGTCTGTCTGTCTGTGAGGAATGAGTCAGATGAAGAGAGGTGTGTATGGGCAGGGAGATGTTGAGGTGGATTGATGAGATGTGAGAAGTCGAGGTGGTGTGACGATATGTGTGTGTGTAGGGATAAATTGCAATCATCCTATGCCGGGACCCGCCACGCCCCGCCCCCGGGCCCGCCCAGGGCGGGCCCGGGGGCGGGGCCACCCCCGCCCCGCCCCGCCCGCGGGGCCCCCGCCCCGCCCCCCGGGGGGCGGGCCCGCGGGGCCCCCGCCCCCGCCCCGGGGGGGCGGGTAAGAACAAAAAAAAAGTTCTTAAGTTTTTTTTTTTTACTTTAATTTCTAAATGATAGATTAGTAAATTAATAAAAAAAAATATTAGATTAATAAATTTTGTTCATCTATTTTGACTATATCACGTTCATTAACAGACTTTTTATTTAAAACTCAATCTATATCATGTAGAATATATTCTGAATGATCACTTAACCTAATACTTCTCTTTTCTTCATCTACTTTATAATTAGTTTTTTCTTTTATAATATCAAATATATTCCTAGTACTCCTGTTAGTCCTACCGCTTCTACAGTTAGTACAGAAAGAGAATTCCAAAGATTAGTTCGAGATATTAGATCAGGTGAATGCGCTTGCTTTACAGAACTCTCGCCTAAATCTGATATAAGTTTTGATAATGACGATAATAAGTCGGAAACTGGTTCAAACGATTTTAGTTTAACTACCGTATATGTAGATACACAAGAAACCCAGACAGATTATAGTTATATAAGCAAGACTCCTGGTGATTTTTGTGTAGACACGACAGAATCTAATATTAATAATGATCCCAGATCTCAATATAAGTATCGAAAATCCTGTATAATCATGGTTACTAAACGAGTTGAACAAGGTGATAATATATCTTTTTTACCATCATGAATTAATACACACTTTTATCATAAATATTATAAAATAAAAAAAGAAGACTGGATAATATGATGCGCGATAGTTATTCTAATAAACATACAGATAGCACCATACCTTTAAACATAAACCAAGAATGAATGAAAAATGAAAGTTATGGTTTAGAAAGATTGGAAAGCAATATTACTAACAACAATAGAAATGCTTCAAATACAGATTGAATGAAAGATGATGATTCCTATAACTTAGATACTTTATATAAAAAAGAAGAATCTCCTCCCTCAACCACTAACACAATTACAAATACAGATATTTAAGATTAAAATAGGGGCAAACTGCGAAATCTAAAGCTAAAACTTGAAACTATGACACCTTTAAATTCGTCTCCCTACCCCCCCCTTGCTTTGCCTTTTCTTCCATTGCCTTGCTTTTTTATTGTCTAATAGATAAATAAGTTACTTTTTAGTCTACATGAATAAGAACACTCAGATTCGAACTGAGACATTGAATTTTGGAGATTCCTATTCTACCTATTTGAAATTATGCTCTTTCTACCGTAAAATTTAGCTTTATATAGTTAAACATAATAACAATAGAAAAAAAAAATGAAGCTCTTAAGGATATAAAAAGCAGGTATTATTATTCATTCTAAATTTTTTATTTTTACAAATAATTTTTGATAATTAAAGTTTTTTTTACGGTGAGGGAGAGAGAGACGGAATGGGAGAAAAAAAAGGATTACCTCATCTATCATATTAATTAATTATAACAGAAAACTTTTCTAATTGTTATATGGATGAGCTTTTAGATTTTATTTAGTTTACATATTTTCTGGTATATTTGTTATAATTAACTATACTAAACTAAAGAATATATTTAGAATCAGTATGACATTAACTGGTCATACTGATAAAACAAAAATATTTTGTTTAAGTTTTAAAACTAATTTAAATGATAATGTTATTATTTATTATATAGATAAAGATCTAAACTCTGATGAAATAGTACTAAAACTAATTGATGAATTATTTAGACCTAAATACAAAGATATAAGGTTATTCTGTTATAATTTGGGTGGTTTTTATATAGTTTTTATAATTAAAGTTTTAAATAACTATAATGACAACAATGAGAATGATAAATATATTTATTCTACCATATTCAGAGACGACAAAATATTAAAAATAAAAAAAAGTAAAAACGTGAATGACAATAAACGTAGTTTTACTATTTCTGATAGTTACTCTATAACTATTGATAAATTGTCTAATTTGGCTTTTAATTTCCAAGTAGATACTTTAAGTGTTTAATTATAAATTTTCTAAGACTCTAAATTTATTTTATATTTGTAATCAGACTCCGGATCTGATTTCTTATTATAATTGTTTAACTTCTGAAGTTTATAAATCTTTACAAGAGTGGAGCGAGTGATCCTTTAAAGATGAATCAATAAAATATCTAACTGATGATTTCAATAGTTTATATGAACGATTAGTTAAAGCTAATCTACAAACATTCCTTGATTATGATGTTAATCTTACAGATAAATTAACTATTTAAGGTTTAGCTCTTAAAAATATTTTAAACTAAATATTATAATAAAAACATACCAAACATAAACAAGTTTATACATAGATTTACAAAAAGCGTATTATCACGCCAAAGGTATAACAAAAATTTATAAACCTCATGGTAAAAATCTTTATTACTATAATGTAAATAGTTTATATTCTTATCTTGCTTTACAAGATATGCATATGCCTGGTCTTAAATCACAGAAATAATATTTATTTAAGAAACATGTATCAATAACTAATATTTTCGGTTTAGATTAATGTGAAATAGATGCTCCTAAAGATAGTTATTTAGGTTTACTCTCTAAAAAAAAATAAAGACTGTATATATTTTACTGTGGGTTTATGAAAAGGTTGGTATTTCGCAGAGTGAACAGTTAAAATTCGCTGAACTTAGTTACAAAATAAAAGTAATTAAAGGTTATAGTTTTAATAGAGAAAAAAATGTATTAAAAGACTATATTAATAAAATATATGATATTAAAAGTAACCCTATCAATGCTACTCAAAAATTTATGGCTAAAAGTTTACTTAAGAACTTCTTAGGTAGATTTGGTATCAATTTAGAAAAAAATGTAACAAAGATAGTCGGTGAATCTAATTTAGATCAAATATCATTAATGAATAAAGTTGTTTCATACAAAATTTTAGATAATGACAAGATACTAGTTAGTAATATCCCTAAATTTGATGTTGAAGTAATATCTAGTCATAATCTTGTGATGAAAAAAGTGGCTAATAAGTATAATGATGATGAAAATCCTACATTCGATGGTACATCAATAGCTATAAGTGCAGCTGTTACTGCTTACGGTAGAATACATATAAAGTAAAACAGTATATTAAAAAAAACGGTGGAAATATTTATTATTCAGACACTGATAGTATAGTTACTAACTTAAAATTATCTGAATATATGATAGACAATAAACAAATAGGTAAATTAAAATTAGAATATGAAATTAAGAGAAGTATATTTATTACAGGTAAAACTTACTATTTTGTTACTAAAGATGGTGATTACATAAATAAAGCTAAAGAGGTAAGAAAAAATTCTCTTAAATATGAAGATTATATTGCTTTATTAAACAATGTAAATGTTAAAACCTCCATTAAAACACAATCCAAAACAGATTGGTCAAAAGGATTTGTTAAAATAGAAGACATAGCTGTAACTGTTAGTAGCGATAGTTATAAAAAACGTAATAAAATTTATAAAGAAAAGGAATGAATAGAGACTACACCCTTTTGTATTAATGAAATTGGTCTCTCATTAATTTTATACCAGCAGACAAAAACATTAGAATTAATAAAAATTAGACAGACACAGACCCAAAATAAGTATGGATGTTTTAATCCAAACTAGTATAAATGTTTTAATAATTGTTGATTAAAATGGAATAGCATTATTTTTATAAAGTTTCAAACCTCCTATATAAAATTTTGTAAGCTTTTATGACACCATTGTGATTAGATTTAGGTAGTTTTAAATTACCACAATTAAATATACACACTTCTAAACCACTAAATTAAATTTATACCAGACTAAACCATCAGAAATCACAATAATTATAGCCAATATTAGTATGGACTTGCTTTAATAAAACTTGTAATGATCTGTTTGGTTTAATCTGAATTATTGATGAAATGGAGATATCATTAATTTTAGACATACACCTAAACCACAGTGAGGAAAAGGAAAAGTTAAAGTAAAACACCATAATTGACTTGAGGTAGTTATTGTATCTAAAAAAAATTTTTTTGAATAATAGGTGTTATAGACTAATAAAGGAATTCAAAGTTATTATAGCTTTTATAAATAACTTACAGTTTATATTAAGTATACTTATATGTATTATTTTAGTGTCAAATGAGTTTATGAGGTAAAAACTAGCCTTAAATGTATAACTAAAATAAAACGTTTACAAAAGTAACCAGATTAAACAGGATGGATCTCAATTTTACACTGATGATGGGGATTTAGAGAAGTTAATCTCACGCTTTTCTTGTCTTATATTATTTTAAGTATTTGCTAAGTTCAGATTCACATCTTTTGATAGTTTAACAAGGCACGAGACATCTAGCACAATATGTACCTGGTTGTACCAATTGTTCTACACCTCTAGAAAGGCAATTTTTACATTAGATAAAACAGGCAAGGGGGGGTTCTCAAAATCAAGAAATCAAGAAATCAATAAATCAAGAAATCAAGAGGAGGGTTAACAATATCGTTATTAATAAGTTCTTGTTGTCCACCTAGTGATTCACATGCTAAATTATCTGCGTACGCGTACGCAACATTAAAAATATTACAGAAATCATTTATATCTCCTTAAATTAATAAATCAGACCCAGAAACACCTAATAAAGCAGATCCAAAATTTAGACAACACAAATTCCTACACCTGCTCCTCAGATTAAACCCGTAGTTGATTTAACTAAACCAATTGTTCTAAATTTTGATCTTTGTATCATAGATATAATTTGTAAACTTTTTAAGAGTAAAGCCCTCTTGTCTTGTTTATATTTAAATATAAACAAAAATAGTTTTATATAAACCATATACACTCTATATTTTAGACTCTAGATAAACCATAAGTTATATATGTAACGATATAACTTACACCGCTATTCTATTCTATTTTTTTTCTAGTACTAATCATTTAAAAAATATAAAGTATTGATAATAAGATTAGTAATACTAACTAATCTGAGTGTTTTTTTAACAGAATCGTTTCCTATATTATTTTTAGCATTAGTTAGATTATTATTAGGGTCATTTATGAAATCTTCCATAAAATATGTTTGAGGTCCGTTAAGCATAGAAGTATTAAAATAAGGATAACCCTGTGACTGTTGTTTTATAAAATATAAAACAATAGCAAAGTTGTTAGCAAAAGGTTGGTTAGATACACCATTACTTGATTGTACATATCCTCTATCAATTTGATTAATAGGGTCGGTAATAGTAATTTGTTTAATAATATAAGATGGTCCTGCATCCTGCATACTGCATCCTGCATCCTGCATCCTGCACCCCCCCCTAGTAATCAAACCACTCTCAAATACTTGCAAATTACCTTTCTGTTTATCAGGTATAATGGATTCAAATAATCTTTTTGTCATATTAAATTCCCCGTTTGTGTTTGTCAGAGTTACCTTTTTTTCTTATAGGGTTCTGCGTATCTTGACTTACCTGTTTTGTTATAGGAGACTGCGTATCTTGACTTACCTGTTTTGTTATAGGAGACTGCGTATCTTGACTTAGCGGTTTTTCTTTTATTACACGAGACTTCGTATCTTGACTTAGTTTTTTTTGTTATAGGGTTCTGCGTATCTTGACTTAGTTTTATTTTTTTGTTATAGGGTTCTGCGTATCTTGACTTAGATTTGAATTTAAATATTAAGAGCTTTGTGCACCTTGACTTGAAGACGTCCTTGTAAATTGGCTTTGAGAGGATGGATAAGTCTCTAGAGATGTATTTGGAAATGGCTGTAAAGGACTTTGTTGATTGGAGAAATAAGTCTCTTGAGATGTATTTGAAAATTGCTGTAAGAAACTTTGTTGATTGGGTGAATAAGTCTCTAGAGATGTATTGTTATCAGGTAAAAAGAGTTATACACCTTGAGATGTAATAGGACTTACTTGTTGATAGGTTGCATTATTAGCTTGGTTTAGATGTGAATATATACCTAAAGAGCTTTGTGCACCTTGACTTAAAGATGTCCTTGTATGTTGGCTTTGATAAGGTGTATAAGTCTCTAGAGATGTATTTGGATTGGGCTGGAATGAACTTTGTTGAGAGCCTGGAGCCTGCTCGTGTATTAGAGCTTAAATGGTTATTATATAAACCTTCTCCTTCTCTTTCTACATGAGTATAAGCTTGATTTTTATCTAGATTGTCAGCTTGATAGACAGGTGCGCATTGATTAGGGTATGGGTTATTATTTATATAGGCATTTCTTACATGTGTATCGGTGTATTCGATGCTATATACCATCTCCACAAATATATTTTTATAATTCTCTTTAATCATTTTTTCTCTTATAACATATGCTATTATCTCTTTACTTCTCTTTTTTAATGATCTCTAAATTTGCTTATGACTATCAGTTCATGATGGTAAACTACGTAGAAAATCACGGATAAAATCTGAATCATTTATCTTTTTTTTATTATTATTTAAATTATTATTTACACTTTTTTATATATCATTATCACCATTAATTAATACTATATGATTTTTACTTATATCATCATTATTGCTAGATTTGTAATTCATGATATTTTTTAGTTTAGTTGCAAATATATTATTTATTGTTTAAAACAAGAAAAAGGACCAAGTAAAGATTTAGATTTATGAGTCCTAAATATATTATTTATTTTCTCATGTTTAAAACAATAACAAGGACCAAGTAAAGATTTAGATTATCAAAGCTTTCATGTCTAAATTCTATTTAAGAAAGTTTTAATAAAGAG